CTTTTTTCAACGAATGTATGAACTTACTATAGGATATTCCATAAAGTTTCGTTGAAATACCAATTCTTGTTATCCAGAGTCTTCTAAAGAATCGTTTTCTTTCTTTTCTACCGCGATAACTATAAAGCAAAGCATGAAAAACTTTCTGATTTGCGACTCTAAATAATCTTGAATGTTTACCAGAAAATCCTTTTGCAAAGTTTAATATTTTCTTTCTAAATTTACGGGCAACATTTCCTCTTTTTATACGTACCATTCTAAATTATTTTTTTTATTAATTTTTCTTCACTATATCTAACACTTAAAAATTTCTCAAGTCGATGTTTTCTTGTCGATGATTTTTTTGTAAGTAAATGGCTTTTATATGCTCTTCGTCTACGAATTTTCCCTGTTGCGGTTTGGTGATACCGCTTAGCAGCTGAATGACGAGTTTTAAGTTTTTTCATACTAATATTAAATTAAATTTTATTATTATAATAATTTATATTATAAAAAAAGACAAGCCTTTAAAGAGTTTTTTACCACTAATTTTATAACTAATGTGATAATTAAAGAACCCAAAGAAAACTTCTAAGGCAAAAAAAGGTAAATTTACGAAAATAATATAGTTTTATTTAAAAGTTAATACTTTAAACTATGGAATTAAAAAAACAACTAAGAAAACGTCAAACTGGATCCTTTGCGTTATTAGATAGTTTAGTTAGAAATGGGGTAAAAGTTGTTTTTGGCTATCCTGGAGGTGCAATTTTACCTATATATGATGAACTGTATCTATGGGAAAAGGAAGGCTTAATTGAACATATTTTAGTTAGGCATGAGCAAGGTGCAGCTCATGCTGCTGATGCTTTTTCTAGATCGACTGGAAAAGTCGGAGTTTGCTTTGGTACTTCTGGTCCAGGTGCAACTAACCTAGTTACGGGAATTGCAACGGCAGAAATTGATTCAATTCCAATGATAATTGTAACGGGTCAGGTGGGACGACAATTTATTGGTACAAATGCATTCCAAGAGGTAGATATATATGGAATAACTTTGCCAATCGTGAAACATTCGTACATTGTGACTGATGTTAATGCAATTTTGAACATAGTTTCAGAAGCATTTTATTTGGCAAAGAATGGTCGTCCAGGTCCAGTACTTATTGATATCCCTAAAGATGTTGGGTTAGAAGAAATCGAAAAATATAAACCTATTTATCAATATCAAATAGCCAGACATAGACGAAGTGATTTCTGTTTTCAGTTGCAACGCAGACAAATTAAAATTGCTTTAAACCTCTTACGTCAATCTTCTCAACCGCTTTTATATGTTGGAGGTGGAGCTATAATCGCTAATGCTCGTGAAGAGTTAACTGATATTTCAGAACGATTTGAGATTCCAGTAACTACAACATTAATGGGCAAAGGCGCTTTTCAAGAAACTCACACACTTTACTTAGGGATGTTAGGTATGCATGGAACAGCATATGCAAATTTTGCCGTTAGTGAATGTGATTTACTTATAGCAGTTGGTGCAAGATTTGATGATCGTGTGACAGGTAAACTCGAGGATTTTGCTTGCCAAGCACAAATTTTACAGATAGAAATTGACCCCAAAGAAATTGGAAAAAATAAAATTCCGCACTTAGCTTTGTTGGGTGATATTAAAAAAGTTTTAATGCATTTGTTACGCCATTCTGAGATGAATCAGTCGTATGACAAAACCCAAACTAAATTCTGGAGAGAACGGATTCTTAAATGGAAAGAAAAATACCCATTAATTATCCCTCAGATTGATAAAGGAATAGTCCCACAACAGATTATTTCTCATATGGCAACTTTATTACCAAATGCATATTTTACTACAGATGTTGGTCAGCATCAAATGTGGGCAGCGCAATTTTTGCGATGTAGCCATCGTAAGTGGTTATCAAGTGCTGGTTTAGGTACCATGGGTTATGGTTTACCTGCAGCAATTGGAGCGCAACTAGCACACAAGGAAGCAACTGTTATTTGTATAAGTGGTGACGCAAGTTTTCAAATGAATTTGCAAGAGTTGGGAACAATTGCTCAATATAATCTCCCTATTAAGATTTTCATCTTAAATAACAAATGGCAAGGTATGGTTAGACAATGGCAACAATCTTTTTACGAGGAGCGTTACTCGCATTCTTCGATGAGAGAAGGAATGCCTGATTTTGTAGCTCTTGCTAACTCTTATGGTATACAAGGTTTTAATCTCAACCGAATGGAACAGTTATTAAATTTTGATGTAAATTTATTTACAGATAATAAGCCCCTGCTTATAAATTTTGATGTTAGAGAAGATGAAAATTGTTATCCAATGGTTGCACCTGGAAAAAGCAATTCACAAATGTTGGGTTTAACTAACGAAGCATCTATTTCACCTTCTGTGAAAAGATCATTTATATCTTAGGCCGAGTTGGATTTGAACCAACGTAGGCAATGCCAACGGATTTACAGTCCGTCCCCTTTAACCACTCGGGCATCGACCCATAACTAATGTTAACTTTAATAAAGTTAATATTCGAAGTAAAGGGTGTCTAAATTGGCACCCTTTATTTTAAAACAAGTATTACAATAGCCGATAAGTAATTTCTATAGCTAAAGACCTATAAAAAGCTTGAATCCAGAAGACTTGAATTAATTGCGTAGCCATAAACCAATGCGGCTGCTGTAATGCTGCCTATTACACCGCCTCGTAAAAATCCCTGAGCAAATTTTTGCCATCCTACTACTGTTTTTAGTTCATCTTGACCATCAAGAAAAACTTTTGTTTTTTCGGTTTTAGCTTTACGATTTAAAATTTGAACAAGTAAAGCACCCTCATAAATCTCATGTGTTACTCGTCCATAGATTGATAACGCTACAGTTAAAATAACAACTAATACAATCGTTGCTAGTAAAGCAGCTGAAAGAGGTACAATTGCTTGTGAATGTAGTATATCTGCAGGTCTTAATGGACCATAGCCATAAAACGGACCAAACAAGAAGTACCCATGCGTAAACCCAATTTCAGTTCCACGTGTTAATGGGGTTAAATTTGGTCTATAAGCTGGAAGTAAACGTAGATATGCTCGAGTAAAAGCTGAGGTTGTAATAGGTGTTGCTAAATGACCAACAAAAGGATCTAGCGCATAAGGTTTAATGAAACTTACCATAGGCATAAGACAAAAGTAGATATTACAACTAAAAGTATACTAAATTTTTTGCTAAGAATGAATTAAATATTCTAACTACCGATATAAACTATTAGTTGTAGTGTAAAATTTTTAGTTATAATTTATAATTGAAATCATCAAAATTATTTAAGAGATATTTATTATGGTTTTTCTAGTTTATTATGTTCTGCTTACCATTTTAGCACTTTCTGTTGCAGCTTCAGTCTTTTTAGGATTAAAATTGATTAAGTTAATTTAGATCTTGGAATCTAAATTAAGAGCTAATCAATAAAAATTATATAAAAATATAATCCTGGAGACATATTATGGGGTCTCTTTCTTTTTCTACTTGGCAAATTCATCAATTATGTATACTCGATTGGGTGTTTGCTATTGAATGTATTTGGAATTTTGCGGTTTTTAAAAAAAGTAAAATTTTTCTACTAATTTCAAATACATTAATATTTTTTTTGATAAGTGGAATTTGTATTTTAAATTGGCACTATAGTAACAATGATTCTCAGTTACGATGGCTTATAAACTTTCAAGCTAGTTTTACCTTGTTGGCAAATTTAATTTGTGCAATTGTTCTGGCCATTAGATATCACTTAATAAAATGAATAATCTTCTTTTTAAACAAAAAATTTTTCACCATGAAAATTTAGAAGTCTGCCTTCCAGGTGTTCGCAATCTTTCAAGTTTTTTTATTAGCGGTCTTGTTTTTCTTGGAGGATTAGCTCTGAGTTTTACATCTTTCTACAACTGTTTCCAAGTATCTAGATCTAATCCAGATTTAGGAGCAGCGCAAAAATTCACTATGGCTATTTATGGGGGACTAGGAGTTACTGTTGGTTTATTACTTATTTACTCTTTGTGGGTAGATCTAGGAAAACGAATAATTCGTTTTGAACCTCAAGGTCCTTCAGTAAGGACAGTCATACGAGGATTTCCAGCTGTAAATATGTTTACAGTCACTAGCTTGAAATCACAGGTTATTAGGGTAGTATATAGTTTAGAAAGTGGTAGACGTAAACAAGAGGTTTTTCTTAGCTCATTTAATCGTGGTTCATCTTCTTCTCTCCTTTGGGAAATCTTTGATCCTAAATTATTTGAGGCCTCAGAGAAATTTATAGCTTATGTTTGTAAAGAATTAGGTCTTTCTTGGACTACAACTTACAAAGATCAATGGTTTTCACCTCTTGAAGAATAAGTTTTGCATCATGGCTTGGATTTTTTATGTTAAAAATCTAAAACCATGGTTGCGGGTGTAGTTTAGTGGTAAAACTTTAGCCTTCCAAGCTAATCATACGGGTTCGATTCCCGTCACCCGCTTATCTAAACCCTTTTAGAAAATGAATAAGAAGTTAGTAGACCCTTACTACTCGTTTCCTTAATATGGCTGGTTCGACAGGTGAGCGTCCTTTTTCTGATATTATCACCAGTATCCGTTATTGGATTATCCACAGTATTACAATTCCTTCACTATTTGTGTCAGGATGGTTATTTGTTAGTACTGGTTTAGCATACGACGTCTTTGGAACTCCTCGTCCAAATGAATACTTCTCGCAAGATCGTCAACAAGTTCCACTTGTAAACGACCGTTTTAACGCAAAACAAGAATTAGAAGATTTAACAAAAGGACTTTAAGTATGGTTCAAAATACAAATCAACCCGTTGTATATCCTATTTTTACTTTTCGCTGGTTAGCGATTCATGGATTAGCAGTTCCAACAGTTTTCTTTCTGGGTGCTATAACTTCAATGCAATTTATTCAACGTTAGGAGATATATTAATGGCAAATTCACCAAACCCAAATTCTAGTCCCGTAGAATTGAATAGAACATCCCTTTACTGGGGATTACTTTTAATTTTTGTGCTTGCTGTTTTATTCTCAAGTTATTTCTTTAATTAAATCTAAAATTAAGAAATAAATAACAAAGATTTAAAAGCATATTAATTAATAAAAAAGAATTTAAGGAAAAAGGAAGCTATGACAAGTGCTGGCCGTGTTCCATTATGGCTCATTGCGTTGGTTGGTGGTTTGGCAGTATTTACTGTATTAGGTATTTTTATTTACGGTTCATACTCAGGTTTAGGATCATCTCTGTAAGAATCAGAGTATTCGATTAAATAATTTTTTCCCTGTTGATTATCAACAGGGAAAAAATTATTTATTTGATTGCAGTTGGGTCAAAAGCCTCTCTATTTTCACGTTCTATATATAAAAATAGAAAAACTACAGCAAGGAATGGAGCAACTAATCCAACTAAAGGTACTAAAACGCTTGGTAAAGAATCAATATTCATTGATAATTTAGGCCTCCTCCATAAATTGATAAATACAATCTACAATTATAAATGATAATTCTAAGATTATTAAAAAATTATTCTATTTACTGACTTAATAAACAATATAAGAAATTGAAAGCAACATTAAAGCCAATGAAAAGGAAGTGGCTAATCCTTTTCTTAAGGTACTGACTGAATCTAAAATTCCAGTATTGTTCATGTTTATAATATTTTCACTATTTAAATCATAACCAATCTGATAGTCTTTACTTTGTTTAATATTCTCAATTATTATAGAAGGGCGTTTGATATTTGTCTGAGTAGAACTATGGTTGTTTAATAATGTGTTTATAGGCTCTTGAATACTAAGGTTAACAATTCTTGCTCCAATAAGTTCAAGTCCAGCTAAATTTAAACGTGACCAGTTTTCTACTTCATCTGATATATGTATAAAACTTGTTGCACCACCACTTACAATCCCTTCATCTAAACAATTTTGAATTGATGACATTGATGCCTCAAGTCGTTTTCTTAATTCTTGGATTTCAAGTAAAGTGGCACCACCTAATTTCAACTTACTTCTCACGCCTAAAAAGTTTTTTTGTCGCTCTAATAGTTTTTCTGTTTCATATTCCGATTGATTTAATAAAGCCTGTGATTGAAATTGATTGTAATAATTTTCTATTTGAGCTGATACTTTATCTTCTTCACGAATAATTAAAGTTTTTGTACCACTAATAAGAACTTGTTTAGCATTTCCAAGTTGGTCTCGTTTAATTTTCTTCCAACCTTTATCGTTTTTTATAACTTCTGCATTCGTATATATAGCTATATCATCTAAATTTGAAGTTCCAACTATAGAAGTGTTATTTAGTTGTATGTATGCTACTTCTATTATGTTATTTAACTTGTTTAAAATTAAAGTACTTAAAAAATCTTCATCAACTTCTGGTGAGATTATAAGGAGTGGTCGTCTTTTATAAATAATTGGTTCTAACCACTCAGCGAAATCTTCTCCATCTAGCTTTAGACAATAGTCTGTTATTAGGACATAGGGATTTAAGAATTCAATGGTCTTTTTATCCGTATCTGTTAAGAAATATGGTGAATAGTAACCATAATTAATTCTCATCCCTTGTTCTTTTTCTAAACTTGTAGAACCTCCAAGATTTGCTTCAATATCAAGACCTGCGTTTATATTTTGCTTTGTAAATATTTCTCCTAATAACGTTCCTAAATACTTCTCGTCGGGTAAAAATCTACAAATAACTTTTTGTAAATCTGATGAGTTAAATAAAGGTTTACTATTTATTTCCAATCTCGAAAAAATGTAATAGATAGTTTTTTGCATTCCTTCACACCAAGATAAATTCTCAGGTGTTAATGTTAAAAATCTAATACCTTTGATTATTATTGATGAAGATATTAAAAAAAAGGTATTTGTACCATCAGACTTTAATGGCCGAAATGCTTCTTCTACCAATAAAATAACTAAACTTTTTATTTTGTCGCGCAGCAAGAAATTTTTTATTATAAAGCTTCCGTCTTTTGATAATTCTGGTGTTTGTAATTTATTTGAATCAAAAATTATATTTTTGCCATTAGGTCCATAAGTTTGTTTTATTAGAAGACTTAGTACGTTTAGTCCGTTAAATAAGCTAACTTGTAGGTCTTCTTCTTTAGAAATTCTCAACGAGCGGTTTTTTTTACTCATAAAGGAAAGAAGTTTAAATTTATTTTCATATACTTACAGTATACTCTTTTACTGACCTGGGGCGGAAGGATTCGAACCTGCGAATGGCGGAGTCAAAGTCCGCTGCCTTACCACTTGGCTACGCCCCACTATATTTGTATGTCTTAATCATTAGTTAAAAATTAATAACGATATTAGGACGAGCTAGGAGGGATTTGAACCCCCGACACTATGGTTCGTAGCCATATGCTCTATCCACTGAGCTACAAGCTCATCAGTCCTAAATTAGTTTAATGATTCTTTATAAAAAAAACAAGATAAAAAACTTCACTACTAAAAAACGTCATTTATATGGGAATTTATGTTTACTTTAAAAGTGGAAAATCCTTTGAGCTAATACCACAAATTCGTTTAACACGATCAAAAAATGGAACAACGGGTACAGCTATAATTGAAATAAATATTGATGACTTATCTTTATTAAATAATTCTTGTGACCCTATTTATAACGTTGCACTAAGAAATAACACCTCAATTCGTATGGCGGATACTTGTCATTTTATTTGGTCTTCAGGAAGACCAATAAAATTTGTAGCTATGTTTATCTTTTCAACTACTTATGAAAAACAAAATTTCTTTAACTATTATCCGTATTATGCAATAAACAATTGTTTAGAGTTTTTTCCTGCACAGTTGCAGGAAAAACTTTAAACAATTGATGTTTATTTTGAGATTATCTTCTTGAATAATACTCAACAACTAATAATTCATTTACAGGTAAGCGAATTGATCTTCGATCAACTACCTTTTTGATTCCACCTTGCATTTGAGCTTTAGCGAAAACTAAGTGTCTTGGAGGATAGCGGCGTTGTCGATTCTTTAGATTGTTTTTTATAAGTTCTTTTGAGGCTTTTTTCTGACTTATAGAAATTTTATCGCCTGGTTGGCACTGGAAGCTTGCAATTGTTACTACTTTCTGGTTTACCTGAATATGACCATGAGATACTAATTGTCTTGCAGCTAAAATAGTTCTAGCTAAGTTCAGACGATAAACGATAGTATCTAATCTCATTTCTAATAGTTGTAGAACAATTAATCCTGTTGATCCTTTAATACGTCTAGCTTCTTTAATATATCTAAAAAGTTGTCGTTCAGAAACAGAATAGTTAAAACGTAGTTTTTGTTTCTCCTCCAATCTCATACGAAATTCTGACAATCTTACTCGTCGACGTGGATAACCATGTTGACCCGGCAAACTATTTTGTCGTTTTCTACTTCTAATTCTTTTTTTTGTTAAGTCATCCAATCGGATTCCTAATCGCCTTTGTAGTCTTACCCTTGGACCACGATATCGAGACATAATTTAATACTCCTATTTTTTGAATAATTTTACATTTGTTAGATTACCAAGAACAAAATATTTCGTCAAATATTTTAAAATTTTCATGAATTATTATATAACAATATATAAATCAAAAATAAAATATTAAGAATATGGCGAGCGTAGCCAAGTGGTTAAGGCAATGGGTTGTGGTTCCGTCATTCGCGGGTTCAATTCCCGTCGCTCGCCCTTATTAGTTAAATGTATATTGTCTTTAATTCAAGCTTCTTTATTTATACATAAATAAAATGCATATAACTATGATAGTATCAAGTTATTATAATTTATACCTGTATGGAGGTTTTAATCTTAAGTATGGAATCTAATTTACTTTTTTCAGATGAACAAGCTTTTAGTAAACACGTTCGATTAATTCGTTTGCTATCTAATAACAAAAATAGACTTAAATCTACAAAAACAATCACAAGATTAAAATTGATGCAGAAAAAGCTTTTACTTACTATCTACAAAAAATTACTAAAACTTAGTTTAATAAGTAACATAAATTCAAATTTTATTGCTCTATATTGCTTATTAAAACGATATTTTTTTGTCTCTTTTCCTTGGATAATTGGCTCTTTTTTAAGTATTCGTAATTTAGCATTTTTTATATATCATTTCCTTGTTTTGTACCAAGCAATTTTTTTATTAAAGATGATTTTAGATTGGTTTCCCATAAAAAATTGGGATACTGCCTCCCCTTTCAAACGTTTTTTAAGAAGAGTAACTATTGACTGGACAAAACAATTTGAGCAATATTTGCCTTCTTTTTTTGCTTGGATAATTGTTATCAACATAGCTCCGATATTGCTTTCAATAACGGAAGGCTTTTATATCGCTAATGATTTTGCTCGTTTCCCAGTTAGCTACCAGTTTGATGAACTAATGGAATATGTGTTAGAGTTAAATTTTCCTACGCTTAATTAGAAATTTATTTAAAATAAATTAAATATAATTGAAATAATAAAAATCTATTTATTTAATTAAAAATTTATATGCTTAAGATTAGATTAAAAAGATGTGGGCGTAAAAAACGTCCAAGCTATAGAATTGTCCTTGTTCCTAGTCAGTGGAGAAGAGACGGAAAATTTATAGAAGAACTCGGATTTTATAACCCTATAACAAATGAACTAAAAATAAATATTGAAAAAATAGTAAAGCGTTTGCAAACAGGAGCTCAACCAACACAAACTGTCCGAAATTTCCTTAAAAAATCAGGAGTAAACCTTCCTTAAAAAATTTTTTAAATTTCAATGATTTTTTTATCAAATCCCTTCTTAAATTTTTAGGAGCAAAGAATGGATATTCTAGCACTTGGTTGGGCCATGGTTCTTGTTGTTTTCACGTTTTCATTGGCTATGGTAGTTTGGGGCAGAAATGGTTTTTAAACTTTATAAAGCTGTAAGTTGTTAAAAAATCTAAGTCATAATTAATTTGAAATGTCAGAAATTATAAATGTAGGCCTTCTAGGTTTTATTGTTACACTGATTGGTTTATCGTTAGGTTTTGGATTATTACGAATTCAAGAACGTTAATTGAGCAATCATAAATCGATGTGATCCTGTAATATCTTAAATAACAAAATTTATGTAACAGGGTCACATTTATATGAAAATCATTGAGCTAATTTGCTTTTTAAATGGCCTTAGTTTAATAACGCTTATTTTTATTCGAACGCCCTTAAAAATGTCGCGTATTGAAACTAATACAAATAAAACTCTTGACAATGTAATTGTTTTATTAACCGGTATATACTTGACTCTAGTTTTATCCTTAAAATGTTGGTAAATCCTCCAGGCAAGCGACCATAATATAAGAAAGTATTAGAATTCTATATTTTATAACTATTGATTTATAATAATTAGAGAAGGCGGGGTAGAGCAGATTGGTAGCTCGTCGGGCTCATAACCCGAAGGACAGTGGTTCGAGTCCACTCCCCGCTAGTGAGATTCGTATTTGGCTCTTGATCAAACTGCAGATCCTTGATAGTTCTAGGTATCTAAAGATTTAATTAACTCAAAGATGTTGCAGAAAGACGTGCTTAATCCAAAGTTTGGTGATTTCCCAACTTTCGAAGGTTCAACTGGTGGATGGTTAAGAAATGCTAAAGTTGAAGAAAAATATGCTATTATCTGGCAAAGTAAAGAAGCATATTTCTTTGAATTACCTACAGGTGGAACAGCGAAAATGAATTCTGGTAAAAATCTAATTTATTTCGCCAGAAAGGAACAGTGTTTAGCCTTAGGTGCGCAACTTAGAGGATTCAAAATTTCAAATTACAAGATTTTTAGAATTTACCCACCACTTGATATAGCATTACTTCATCCTTTTGATGGTGTTTTTCCAGAAAAAGTTAATCAAGGTCGTTTACCTGTAGGTAAAAGAGATAGTTCAATTGGAGGAAACCCAAACCCTTCAACACTTAAATTTAAGACCAGCAATTAATAACTTTTCAACTAAACTTAGATCTTAATCATAATAGATTGAGCTCTGGGAGGGGTGACAGAGTGGTTTATCGTATCTGACTTGAAATCAGAAGAACTTTACGGTTCCGTGGGTTCGAATCCCACCCTCTCCTGCTTTTATAAGGTCTTCAATAATAAAATTGATGATTCGTTTAATAATTTTATTAGTTTGTCTCTGGAACATTCCCTACTGTCCCATGTAAAAACTAGATCACTCAGATCTGTATACTTTTAATCTTAAAGATATAGTTATGCTAGCACTAAAAATTGCAGTCTATACAGTTATTAGCTTTTTTGTTTATCTTTTCTGGTTTGGGTTCATTTCTAATGATCCATCGCGTAACCCCTCTAATGTACGCAACTAGAAAATTTATTTTAAATACAAACTAATTGGAGTTGTAAAAATTTTCCTATTTAAAATTAGTAAACATTTTTGAGTAGGAAAAGTACAATTTCATACAAGTTCCTTTCTATGGGTAGTTAGCTCAGCGGTAGAGCATCTGCCTTACAAGCAGATGGCCACAGGTTCAAATCCTGTACTGCCCAAATAAAAGGGCTCATCGTCTAAGGGATCAGGACAGAAACCTTCTAAGTTTCTAATGTAGGTTCGAATCCTACTGAGCCTATTTAAATTTATAAGTAATGTTTTTGAAGGTATCCTAAGCTAACTCACAATACTGACAAATAAATCTGTTTGTCTAATGTTTGATAAATATCAATATAACGAACCTAATTTAAAAGCAAATTCTTTTAAAGGAGCTAAAAATAATGAAATTAGCAGTTTACGGTAAAGGCGGAATAGGAAAATCTACTACTAGTTGTAATATCTCAGTTGCTCTTGCCCAACGTGGAAAAAGAGTATTACAAATCGGGTGCGATCCAAAGCATGATAGTACATTTACATTAACTGGATTTCTTATACCAACAATTATTGATACATTACAGGTTAAAGACTATCATTATGAAGATATTTGGCCAGAGGATGTTATATACAAAGGTTTTGGTGGAGTTGATTGCGTTGAAGCTGGTGGACCACCAGCAGGGGCTGGTTGTGGTGGATACGTTGTCGGAGAAACCGTTAAATTACTAAAAGAACTAAATGCCTTTGACGAATATGATGTTATTTTATTTGATGTCTTAGGGGATGTAGTTTGTGGAGGCTTTGCTGCCCCGTTAAATTATGCTGATTACTGTTTAATCGTTACAGACAATGGATTTGATGCGTTATTTGCAGCAAATCGAATTGCTGCGTCAGTTCGTGAAAAAGCAAGAACCCATTCACTAAGATTAGCTGGATTAATTGGTAATCGAACAGCTACCCGTGATTTAATTGATAAATATATTCAATCTGTGCCGATGCCAGTTCTAGAAGTTCTACCATTAATTGAGGATATTCGTATATCACGAATTAAAGGAAAAACGTTATTTGAGATGGCTGTATCAGATTCAAAGCTTATTTATATCTGTGAATATTATTTAAATATAGCAGATCAATTAATTGCTCAACCAGAAGGAGTAATTCCTCGAGAATCACCTGATCGTGAATTGTTCACATTACTATCAGATTTTTATTTGACTCCTCAAACCCAAGATGACACGTCATTTGATTTAGATATTTTAGCCTAATCAAATTTCTACTCCTTAACAAGTCTTAACGAAACTAATTATTCTTAATAGAATGTCTATTCAATCTTCAGAATTAAACACACCTTTATCCTTTGAGTGTGAAACAGGTAATTATCATACGTTTTGCCCTATAAGCTGTGTCTCTTGGTTATATCAAAAGATAGAAGATAGCTTTTTCTTGGTTATAGGGACAAAAACTTGTGGTTATTTCTTACAAAATGCTTTAGGTGTTATGATTTTTGCCGAACCTAGGTATGCAATGGCAGAATTAGAAGAAGCAGATATTTCAGCACACTTAAGCGACTATGCTGAATTAAAAAGATTATGTCAACTCATTCAGAAAGATCGAAACCCTAGCGTAATTTTTTGGATTGGTACATGTACCACAGAAATTATCAAAATGGACTTAGAGGGAATTGCCCCAAAACTTGAAGCGGAATTAGGAATACCTATTATTGTTGCAAGAGCCAATGGCTTAGATTATGCATTTACACAAGGGGAAGATACTGTGTTAGCAGCACTTGCTCAATCTTGTAATACCAGAATTGAAAAATCCTCTAATGAAAATAAACAAGCATTAAATAAATCAAAGTTAATATTATTTGGATCAATCCCAGATTCTACTGTTAAAGAATTAAGTTTTGAATTAGAACAATATGGAATTAAAGTTGGTGGGTGGTTGCCAGGTAAAAGGTATACGCAGTTACCTCAATTAGCAGAAGGAGACTTTGTTTGTGGCATCCACCCTTATTTAAGTCGTACTGCAACAACTTTAATGCGTCGACGAAAATGTAAATTGATTGGAGCACCGTTTCCAATCGGTCCCGATGGAACAAGAGCATGGATAGAAAAAATTTGCTCGGTTCTGAATTATCCTACACCAGGATTAAAGGAAAAGGAAGCAAATACATGGGAACAACTTAGAAATTTAATCATTCCTTTAAAAAGTAAATCTGTATTTTTCATGGGTGATAACTTACTTGAAATTTCATTAGCTAGATTTCTAATTCGTTGTGGTATGACAGTTTATGAAATAGGTATTCCATATTTGGATCGTCGTTATCAAGCCGCAGAACTGGCATTACTTGAAAAGACATGCATAGAAATGGATCAATTTGTTCCCATCATAGTAGAGAAACCTGATAATTATAATCAAATTGATCGCATTAAAGATCTGCAACCAGACTTAGTTATTACCGGGATGGCAAATGCAAATCCCTTAGAGGCCAGAGGTCTTAGAACAAAATGGTCCGTTGAATTTACATTTGCTCAGGTTCATGGATTTCAAAATGCTTCTAATATACTAGAACTGATTGGTCGACCACTGCGTCACATTCCAAAATTTGAAGATTTTGGTAAATCACAATATGCTACAGTTTAATAAAAATAGTAAACCCATAAAATAATTTAATATAACTAATTATTGTCTATAGTAGTCATTTAACAGTAGTAAAAGCTTAGCCATATTCAACACGAAGACTGTTTTAATAAAATAAAGTGATTAATGGTTTTGTCCATTCTCCCATTAACCCCCCTTTATCATAAACGAGATTTACCATCTTAGCGAATAAGATCATCGGATGTAATCCCTCATCTTCACCGCATAGGCTAACCAAGTATTGCTTATTAGCGGGTCGTAAATCTCCCTATTAGCTCATTCGCGACGTCTGTTATTATGACCGCTACTTTAGAAAGAAGAGAAAGTACTAGTCTTTGGGAACGTTTCTGTTCATGGATTACAAGTACTGACAACCGTCTATATATTGGTTGGTTTGGTGTATTAATGATCCCTACTTTATTAACTGCAGTTTCTGTATTTATCATCGGCTTCATCGCTGCTCCACCAGTAGATATCGATGGTATTCGTGAACCAGTTGCTGGATCTTTATTATACGGAAACAACATCATTTCTGGTGCAATCGTACCAAGTTCAAACGCTATTGGTATGCACTTATACCCAATCTGGGAAGCTGCATCTGTAGAAGAGTGGCTATACAACGGAGGACCTTACCAACTTATCGTTCTTCACTTCTTAATTGGTGTAGCTGCTTACTTAGGACGTGAATGGGAGCTTAGCTACCGTTTAGGGATGCGTCCTTGGATCTTCGTAGCATTCTCTGCTCCAGTTGCAGCAGCAACAGCTGTATTCTTAATCTACCCAATCGGCCAAGGAAGTTTCTCTGATGGTATGCCTCTAGGAATTTCTGGTACATTCAACTTCATGCTTGTGTTCCAAGCGGAGCATAATATTCTTATGCACCCATTCCACATGCTTGGTGTTGCTGGTGTATTTGGTGGATCTTTATTCAGTGCTATGCACGGTTCACTTGTAACTTCAAGTTTAATCCGTGAAAGCAAAGAAGGCGAATCTACTAACTACGGTTACAAATTCGGTCAAGACGAAGAAACTTACAACATCGTAGCTGCACACGGTTACTTTGGACGTTTAATCTTCCAATACGCTAGTTTCAACAACTCTCGTAGTCTTCACTTCTTCCTTGCAGCATGGCCTGTAATCGGAATCTGGTTCACAGCTCTAGGAATCAGCACAATGGCATTCAACCTAAACGGCTTCAACTTCAACCAATCAATCGTTGACAGTCAAGGTCGTGTAATCAACACTTGGGCAGACATCCTTAACCGCGCAAACTTAGGTATCGAAGTAATGCACGAACGTAACGCGCACAACTTCCCACTAGACCTTGCGTCTTCTGATGTTCTTCCAGTAGCTTTAAGCGCACCATCAATCGCTGCTTAATAACTACTTAAAGTTTTAAATATTGATGAGAGAAATCTCATCAATATTTATTAAAAATTTTTATTTTAATCCTTTCACGTTTCGCCTTGTACAATTGTAATGTAAATTAAATATTTATCAAAGCCTATTAAAACTAAAATTCTCTTTAAATTTCTAAGTACATAAAAATTTTAACCTAATTAGGTTATGTACTTAGAAATTTAAAATTATACAATTGGTTAGAAATTCATTTCGGCAGCTTGAACTTTCTCGAATTGTTTCTTCTTCACTACAAGAAGAGTTTGTGTCAACATTGTAAGAATAGAGAAACCTATGAATCCAATGATTCTTGCAGGATCTTGTAAAACAATCTCTCTTTCTGTTTGTCCAAATCCACCAACGTTTGGATCAAGTGTTAAAGCTTGATCTTGGCGAACTACATCTCCTTTTTTAACAATAAGGTTGTATTCCGCTGGAATTGTTTGTTCTACAATTTTTCCATTTGTATCTTCAATCTTAACAATGAAAGCACCTTTGTCGTTCTTATCTAAAAGTGTTACTTTACCACTGTTTTGGGCTACTAAAACATTATTGTTGGTTTTTTCACCTGTTGGTGTAACTTGGGCACGCCCTCTATTTCCACCTACATAAAGAGGATATTTTAAGAAGTGAACAGTTTTATCTTTGTTAGGGTCTGGACTTAAAATAGGGAACACAATCTCTTGGTTCTTCTCACCTGCTATTGGCCCTACCACAAGAATATTTTCTTGTTTAGGACTATAAGGCGTAACATAAACTGATTTAGTTTTTGCTTTTAGTTCCTCTGATAAGGTGTTTTTTGGTGCTAATTTGAATCCTTCTGGTAGAACTAAAACAGCTCCTACATTTAATCCACCTTTTTTACCACTTCCAAGAATTTGTTTTTGAGCTGTATCATAAGGAATTTTTACTACAGTTTCAAAGACTTGATTTGGTAATACTGCTTGAGGTGCTTCAAGTTCAACTGGTTTTTGCGCTAAGTGACAATTTGCACATACAATACGCCCATTTGCTTCACGAGGATTCGGATATGCTTGTTGAGCATAAATTGGAAATGCATCTGCTGAAGTAATGGAATTTGGAAGTTGCGCAAATAATAAACCAGTATAGAAACAAGTTGCTACAACACTTTTCCGAATGACTTCAATAACCTTTTTTTTCATTTTAACAACATGCATTATTAGTGAAAAATAAACAAAATTTTCATTTATTAAATTATATTAGTAGGTAAATTAACGAAGGACTGAGATTTTTTCTAGTAATAAAACTAAAATTGTTCCCAATCCATATATCAAAATAATTGCACCTGCTAATATTGTTTGAGTAATTGGATCTGTTGACGGTGTTAAAAAAGCTCCAATTATTGTTGAGCCTAATAAAATATATTTACTAACTTTACTGTACAAGCGACTGCTCGCAATCCCTAAAAAACTAAGAATTAGTTGTATTATAGGGATTTGAAAAGTTAGAACAGAAGATATATAAAGAATTAGCGATAACCGTGAATACTCCTCAAATGACCAGAGGGGCTCTAGCAACTCTTTTGTATAGCTTAGGAAAAAAGTTAATGTGGTTGGAATAAGTATTTTATTTGCATAAGTAATACCTGCTAAAAATAAAATAGCTGATATAACAAATAAAGAGGTTAGCGCTTTTCGTTCTCGTGGCATAAAAGCCGGTAGGAAATAACAAAGTGCTGATGTTCCTATGAACGGACTTGCTAAAAGTATCGATACATAAAAACTAAGTTCCAAACTAAGCAGTAAGTACTTTTCAGGTGAAGGTTGAAAGAATTTCACCCCTTCTATAGATTGCTGGATAATAATTGTTAATAAACGTACGTTAGTTAAACAGCAAAGTAGGAAAATACCTACTAAACAAAAAATTTGAAATAACCGATCACGGAATTCTTGACTATGATCGCCAAAACTTAAATATATACGTTTTGAAGGTTGAGAGTTCAAGCGATCTAGTTTAAATTTAAACAGCATGTGGTAAAAAATTTCAGAATAAATTTTTTATAACTGATTTGCATTTGCCGAAAAAGCAAGTGCTTGGTAACGTGCTAGAGTACGTCTAAAATTAATTGTTGCCAATAAACGATCTTTTGGATTTGTAGCTTTGGTGCAAACTTCTGTTGCCTCATTTAAGGCTTGTTTAGCTTGATCAATCGTTATTCCACCAAGATCTTGAATCTCTTCTACAATTCGAACGATTAGAACCAATTCATTATTGTTAACTTTTGCAATTCCATCAACAATAATTATGGGTAACCAGCGCCCATCAATTTTCAATCTTACAACACCTGTTTCCAAGCCTGTTAAAATTGGGATGTGATTTGGTAGTATACCAATTTCACCACTCAATGTAGGTAATACTGCTTGTTGAACTTTATGTTCAACAGTGCGATTAGTCGCTATTATTTTTGTTTTCAAAAGCATAATTGTGAGGTCCTTACTCTTTCAATTTATTAGCTTTTTCTTCAGCTTCTTCAATTGCTCCAACTAAATAGAAAGCTTGTTCTGGTAGTTGGTCAAGGCGTCCGCTTAGAATAGACTCAAAGCCTTCAATTGTTTTAGCTAAAGGAACATATTTTCCAGATAGCCCAGTAAATACTTCTGCTACAAAGAATGGTTGTGATAGGAATCTTTCAATTTTACGAGCTCGTGCAACCACAAGTTTATCAGCTTCTGACAATTCATCGATACCTAAGATAGCAATAATATCTTGTAATTCTTTATATCTTTGAAGTGTTTTCTTAACAGCTTGTGCAGTTTGATAATGTTTTGAGCCAACAATTGATGGTTCTAACATCGTTGATTTTGATGCCAATGGATCCACTGCAGGATAAATTCCTTTTGCAGCTAAATTTCTTGATAAAACCGTTGTAGCATCTAAATGCGCAAATACAGTAGCTGGAGCAGGGTCAGTTAAGTCATCCGCTGGTACATATACAGCTTGAATTGATGTAATTGATCCACGAATAGTAGAAGTGATTCGCTCTTGTAAAGTACCCATTTCTGTTGCAAGAGTAGGTTGGTAACCAACAGCTGATGGAACACGTCCTAATAGTGCTGAAACCTCTGATCCTGCTTGAACGAATCTGAAGATATTATCGACGAAGAATAAAACGTCTTGATTTTGGACATCGCGGAAGTATTCAGCCATTGTCAATGCACTTAAAGCAACTCGCATACGAGCTCCTGGTGGTTCGTTCATTTGACCATAAACCAGGGCAACCTTAGATTTTGAAAGATCAGATGAAACAATTACACCTGATTCTAACATCTCCATATACAAATCATTTCCTTCACGAGTACGTTCACCAACACCTGCAAACACCGATACTCCACCATATGCCTTAGCAACGTTATTGATTAATTCCATAATCAATACAGTTTTACCTACCCCAGCACCACCAAATAGACCAATTTTACCACCCTTTCTGTATGGTGCTAGAAGGTCAAGAACTTTGATACCTGTTTCAAAAATAGATGGACGGGTTTCTAGTTCGTAGAACGGAGGCGCTGATCTATGAATAGGCCAAGTTTGTTCTGGTGCACTTATATCACCACGGTTATCAATAGGTGCACCTAAAACGTTAAAAATACGGCCTAAAACTTGGTTTCCAACAGGAACGGAAATTGCTTTACCTGTATCGTTTGCAGGAAGATTACGAGATAAACCATCAGTTGGATTCATCGCGATAGTTCTAACAACACTTCCACCCATCATTTGTTGTACTTCTGTTACAACTTGAACGCTATAGCCTGATTTTAAGCCATCATTACTACCAGTTAAGATTTCAAGAGCACGGTAGATCTCAGGTAAATCGTTAGTTTCACATTTAATGTCGATAACTGGTCCAATAACCTGTGAAATTTTGCCAATAACACGAAGTGGCTGACTTGGTTTGCTTCCCATAGTGCAAATAATTTTAGATAGATAAACAAAAATAAACCAAGTTTCTTATTTTCTTAAAGCATTTAAATCATATCAGGAGACTTACGTCCTGTCGTTATAAGCCAATTTTCAGCTTCGATGTAATTGTTTGGTGCCAAACGAATTGCTAATTGCCAGTATTTTGCTGCGCGAGCAAAAAGTTTTGTTGCCAACTCAGATTCGTTTTTTTCAGCTGACTTCATTCCTTGATAATGATAGATTACAGCACTATTATTGTAAGCTTGTGATAACTTTTTATTAAGAGCAATTGCTTGATGATAATAATCTAAAGCAATTGAGTATTCTCCGTTATTTGAATAAATTAGACCGATATTATAAAGTATATAGCTTCGATCTATTGGATCTTCTTCAAGTTTTAGTGCTTCATAGTAACTTTCTAAAGCCTCAGCATAACGGCCCGATGCTTGAGCAGTTAATCCTTCTTTGTAATAATTAAATGCTTCTTTTTCTTGACGACTAGCAGGTAAGATTTTAACTACACTTTCAGCTAATATAGTAAAAGTTTTATCAATGAAATTGTCGTTTTGTTGAAAACGTGCCATCTGTCAAATTGTTTTTGTTTTAAATAGGTTTTTTTGGTACAAAAGGGAAAATACCAAGTATTCTCGCTTGTTTAATTGCTTTTTTAACACGATTTTGTTGATTACGAGTAAGTCTAGTAACACGTCGTGCTAATATTTTTCCATAACTTGTAGTGAATGATCTTAATAACGCTAGATCTTTATAATCAATGGTGCGGTCTAATGCTATCGGGGATAATTTACGTTTCGCTTTTGACATAAGAGTTTATTTGGTTTCTCTAAATAACTGATGTTGACGACAATATTTACAAAACTTTTTTAGTTCAAGGCGAGCAGATGTATTTCTTCGGTTTTTAACAGTTGAATATCTTGCTACGCCAGAAGATATATTTGAATGACCTTGTTTTGCTAAACTGCGACAATTGGTACATTCAAGCGATATTATAATTCGACTTCCTTTTGCGGCCATAAGTTACTTTAAACTTCCTTTTAAATATTTAGATATAATAGGTATTTTTAGTATACTATTATAATTAAAAAACTGCAGATCAGAAAATTATAAAAACTTTTCACTCAATTAAATTCTGAGACTTTATAAGATTTAGTCTAAAATTAGAATTATGTAGTAAATAAAAGTTTATTTATAGTCCGGATTTGGTATAATACTTATCAATCAATAGTTGAATTAAAATAAAAATTAAAATCTATGGCAAATCTTAAATCATCAAAAAAGCGTGTTATCATTGGTATTCGAAATGCAGCAGTAAATCGTGTTTACAAAACAACAATTAAAAATTTATTAAAACGTTACAGAAAAGTTACTAAATTATACTTAAGTACTACAAGCAACGAGACGTTTCAAGAGTTAAAAGGATTAGTAAATAATCTTTACAGTCGTATTGATAAAGCTGCAAAGAAAAATGTTTTTCATTTAAATAAGTCAGCACGTCAAAAATCGAGAATTTTACATAATCTTAAAAAATTAAATATCCCATCTGTATTTACTAAATAACAATGTTTAATCTCCCTTTTGGGGAGATAATAATTACATTAAGGTTAACTTATATGGTTCAACTTTTTTTAAATAATATTCCGGATTTAATGGAAATCCAGAAAACTAGTTTCTGTTGGTTTCTCAATAATGGCCTAGTGGAGAATTTAGATAAACTTTCATGGCTGCAGAATTCATTTGATAATTATGAAATAAGGTTTTTTGCCAATGAATTCTATTTTGAATATCCTACCTTCGACATGTTAGAATGTCGATTAAAACAACGTAGTTATAACATACGACTGGTTATTCCAATCGAAATAGAAGATAAAAAACTTGATTTAATTCATTTTGAAGAGCTTTGTTTATGTGAGTTACCTTTAATGACCTCCAGGGCAACTTTTATTATAAATGGTTGTGAAAGAACTGTTGTTGGGCAGCTTGTCCGAAGTCCTGGTGTTTACTATCAATTGGAATATAGGAATAATAAAATTTTTAAAATGGAGGCCACGGTTCTTGCGACACAAGGGTCATGGGTCTATTTTGAAATGGATGAAGAGAATCGCCTATGGATTAAAACAGATCGAATTGATAGAATACCTTTCCCTATTATTTTGTATTCTTATTTTGATCAACAAAATCTTATTCAACAATTAGACTACAATTTGTACTTTGAGTATCTACTTAACTTTCCTGAGCTGTACCCAATGGAAATAGAGGATTTTGAGGAGGCTTGGATAAGTCTTTCTGAAGAAATTTTTGATGAAACTAAATATAACTTGGGTAAAATAGGAAGACAAAGATTAAATAAAAGATTACATTTGTATTTACCTAATGATACTTTGACTCTAACAATTAGAGATTTGATTGAAATTCCAAATTATATGCTAGAACTTAGGTTTGGATTTGCTCAATCAGACGATATAGATAGTTTGCAAAACCGTCGTATTCGTTTTGTAGGAGAATTACTAGAGACTCAAATTTCTCAGGCAGTTGGACGTTTTTCCATGAACCTTGCGGAAAAATTGGACTTTACTACGACATTTGACTTAACCACTATTACAGAACTTATATACCCGTTACCACTTCAATCTACTATTGATGAATTTTTTGCAACAAATCCTTTATCACAGTATTTAGATCAAATAAATCCCCTTGCTGAGCTAGCTCATAAACGTCGAGTAACTGTACTTGGCCAAGGTGGAATTTCTAATGAAAAAACTAGTTTAGCTATTAGAGATATACATCCAAGTTATTATGGTCGACTCTGTCCAATTGATACGCCGGAAGGAGAAAATGCTGGGTTGGTAGCTTCTCTGGCTACATTTACAAAAGTAAACCAATATGGATTTTTAGAATCGCCTTTTTTTCTTCTTAATAAAGGTCAGATTATTGACCTAAATTACCTTAATGCTGAAAAAGAAAATAACAAGTTAATAGCCATGGGTGAATGCCGTGTTAATTCACTTGGACGTGTTTTGACGAAGAAAACGGGCACCAAACTAAATGAAGAATTTGAAATAAGTGAGACTGATAATTTAAATTTTTTGGCCTTTTCACCCCTTCAAATTTTTTCCCCAGCAATAGGGCTCATACCATTCTTAGAGCATGATGATGCAAACCGTACTTTAATGGGTGCACATATGCAACGACAAGCTGTACCATTATTAAGACCTCAAAAACCAATTGTCGGTACTGGAATCGAATATCAATTAGCAGTAGAATCGGGTTTTTTAGTAATTGCTTACACTAGTGGTAGAGTCTACTCAGTTTCTTCAAATAGAATTGAGGTGCAAGACAAATATGGAAAAACAATTGTTTACACACTAGAAAAATATATAACTTCAAACCAAGACACCTGTTTAAGTCATAAACCTATTGTATGGATAGGTGAAGAGATTCAGAGAGGACAAGTACTAGCAGATGGACCAGCAACAGATGAAGGTGAACTTGCATTAGGAAAAAACGCAAATGTTGCATATATGCCTTGGTCTGGTTATAACTATGAGGATGCTATTGTTGTAAGCGAACGACTTGTTTATGAAAATGTGTTTACCTCTATACATCTTGAAAAACTAGATTGTGTAGTTGAAGATGGTGACCCAGCCTCTGAAATTGTTACAAGAGATTTAACTGGGGTTCATCCACACACAATTCGATATTTAGATGAAAATGGATTAGTTTATAGAGGTGCTTATGTTCAACCAGGTGATATACTAGTCGGAAAACTAACACCCCGTAAGGGTGTGGATGAACCCTATAATCGACTTCTAGCAGCTATTTTCGGTACAAATGCTTTGATGAAGGAAGCTTCATTACGTGTTCCCCTAGGAATCACAGGTCGAGTAATGGATGTAAAAGTTTTAACACCGAATCTAATAAGTGATTTACCGGCAAATACTCTTTACCTAATTGAAGTTTTTTTAGCCCATGTAAGAAAACTACAAGTTGGTGATAAAATGTCTGGGAGACATGGAAATAAAGGTGTAGTTTCAATAATTGCACCAAGGGCAGATCTTCCTTTTTTATCAGACGGTACAGTCATTGACATAATATTAAACCCTCTCGGCGTACCATCTAGAATGAATGTAGGGCAATTATTTGAATGTTTATTAGGCTATGCCGGTGATAAATCAAATCGAAGATATAAAGTATTTCCTTTTGATGAAATGTACCAAAATGAGGCCTCTAGAATCTTAGTCTATAACAAGTTGTATCATTCAATTCAAAAACCAGAAGTTTGGTCAAAAGATCCAACTGCAATTGGCAAAATGATGGCTTGGGATGGAAAAACAGGACAAAGATTTGAGAATTTAATAACCGTAGGTAAACCTTATCTATTAAAACTAATTCATTTAGTAGATGACAAAATTCACGCTAGAGCAATTGGACCTTATTCTGTGATTACCCAGCAACCATTAGGAGGAAGAGCACGTGAAGGTGGACAGAGATTTGGTGAGATGGAAGTTTGGGCTCTAGAGGCTTATGGAGCATCATATGGTCTTCAAGAGTTATTAACCCTTAAATCAGATGATACTCCGGGGAGAATGGCTACTTATAGCTCAATTCTTTGGGGCGAAACTATACCAAAGCCCGGTGTCCCTGAGGCTTTTAGAGTTTTACTAAGAGAACTTCAAGCTTTAGCTGTAGATATACAAACATTGCGCTTCTATCCTACAAGACCAAGGATTGAACCTTCTATTAAACCAATAAAAATTTAATTCATAATCTGACAGGAATTTTATTTAAATGGAGTCAAGAAAATTGTTTTTAAAACATAAATATAAAAAGTCGTCAAGAAAATTTAGAAAAATTAATTTAACTCATAAGGATTTATTTAGAAGATCATCACAAGACCCATTATTAATAAACTCTAGTATTGAACGCCGACGATTTGAAATGGTTCAAATCAAGTTGGCTTCACCTAAAACAATATTACAATGGAGTGAACGAAAATTACCAAACGGCGAAATAATAGGAGAAATATTGAAACCAGAAACTATGAATTACCGCACCTATAAGCCTGAACCTTCAGGCCTGTTGTGCCAGAAGATTTTTGGTCCAATAACAAGCTGGGAATGTGACTGTAATTTACCTAAAAGAGTACCAAAAAACCGTCACAAGCCGGTTTATTGTAATGTATGTTGGGTTGAGTTAACAGATTCAAGAGTTCGTAGACATAGGATGGCATATATTGCTCTCAATTTTCCTGCTAGTCATATCTGGTACTTAAAAGGATCACCAAGTTACTTAAGTATTGTGTTAGATATAGGAGTAAGGGAACTTGAAAAAGTCGTTTATTTTGAGGAAGGAACCATCAAAATAAATGAAGAAAATGGAGAAGCTTTTTTTGATATAAAGGACGATGAAATTCTTAATTCTAAACAAATAGAGAAATTACATGATTCCTCAAAACCGAAATCAATTTATGATGGTGTGTCAAAAAAGGCTTTAGATAATAAACAAGTTGGTGAGATCTTAGATCAATTTATGATTGAGAATGGAAATCAAATTTTTAATCAAGATCAAACTTTAAATTCGTCTCAAATTTCTGATGCCGCCAAGGAAACTGAAAAATCTAATGAAGATCATTTTTTAGATCTGGATTTAGATTTCAACAGTTTTATACCTCCCGATCCTTTAGAACCACTATTAGGACCAAATATAGATCAAATAGAAGAATTAAATTGGGGGGAAGCCACGTTGAGTTGGGATCCGGATATTGCTTTAAGACTCGAAGCTGATGAAAATAAAATACAAGGGGCAGAAAGCTTATTAAAAGCACTTGAAGCCATAAATTTAACTGTAAAAATAAAAAATTTAAGGTCTGATTTAATTTTTAGTCCTCCAAGCAAACGCGAAAAAATTTTACGGAGAATAAGAATATTAGAAGGATTTTTGAGTAGTGGAATGGAACCTGCATGGATGATCTTGACGGTTTTACCTGTTTTACCAGCCGGTCTAAGACCAGTGTTCGAATTGCCTACTGGAATGTATACCAGTTCAGAATTTAATGAACATTATCGTTTAATAATTACTCGCAACAATCGTTTAAAAAGACTACAAAATAAAATTGCTCCTTTCTTCCTTTTACAAAACGAAAAATTATTGTTACAAAGTGCAATTGATGATTTACTTGATAATGGTAAACCAACTCCTCTAAATCAAATGATTAAAAATCGACCTTTGCGCTGTCTAAGTGATCTTTTTTGTGGAAAAGAGGGTCGTTTTAGGGAAAACTTACTCGGAAAAAGGGTAGATTACTCTGGTCGATCTGTTATCGTAGTTGGTCCAGGATTAGGACTTGATCAATGTGGTCTTCCATATGACATGGCTATTGAATTGTTTAATCCGTATATTTTGCGATTATTATCTGAGTTCGAAATGGTTGGCAGTCTAACATCTGCTAGTGAAATGTTATCTCATACAACATTTCCTATTTTATGGGATATATTAGATTTTCTAAGCCGCATTTATCTAATTGTTTTAAACCGTGCACCAACGTTACACAGATTTGGAATACAGGCCTTCCAACCTGTAATCACTACAGGAAGGGCTATTCAACTACACCCATTAGTATGTCCAGCTTTTAATGCCGATTTTGACGGTGATCAAATGGGGGTTCATCTTCCACTTACCTTAAAAACTCAATCTGAAACTTATGACCGTTTACTATCGGCAAATAATTTTTTATCATCGGCTACAGGACGTCCATTATTAACTCCAAGTCAAGATGTTGTATTAGGTTGGTATTACTTAACTGCTTATAATTTGCCAAATAATTTATCAGCTTACAGTTATTATCAAAACTTTCGTGATGTAATTAAAGCGGCTGAAGCTAATCAAATCTCAGTTCATTCACCAGTCTGGGTTAAATATAATGGTCAGCTAGTTGGTAGTTCAATTAAATCATCCGAATTACGTGGTAAACGAGTTTACAACGATGGTAGTATTCTTGAAATATACGAAGAAATACAAATACGTAGGGACGAGTACGGAAATATTTTATCCTGTTACTTATTAACAACGGCAGGACGAATCGTATTAAATGAATTAATTGCCGCAGCTATTTACGCAAAACCTTTAAGGAAATAGATCAACAAACTCTATTGCATTTATAAATTTAATAACGGCAATACATGATCTAAATATACGTTATTTATTAAGTAATTCTATGGATATTGAAATAATCAAAAAATTTAATGCAAATGAGTTGTTATTCTCTGAGTCTCGAAAATCTGTTCGAATGTTTTATTCATTAAACAGAGAAAAGAAAATTACTATAAATCCCATAAAACAATCATCAATTAACTTCGTTTTTGTCAATAAATCTATGACAAAAAAAGAGTTAGAGAATATATTAGACTGGATGTTCCGTAATTTTGGGTTACGGAAGGCTTGTATACTAGCAGAGTTTTTTAAAGAAGCCGGTTTTCAGTATGCAACGCAGGGGGGTATATCAATAAATCTAGAAGATTTAAAAGTACCTGCAGCTAAAAATGATGTAATGCTTGCTACTCAAAAACAGGTAGATAATTCGGAGAAACGTTATGAAAGTGGTGAAATGACAATTTCTGAATGGTTCCAAAAACGTATTTCAGCTTGGAATATTGCAAGTGAAACGTTGAAAAGTGAAATTATTAAATTTTTTGAGGACAACGACCCACTAAATCCATTATATATAATGTCCTTTTCAGGAGCGAGAGGAAATCTATCTCAAGTTAGACAACTGATAGGTATGAGAGGTCTAATGTCAGACCAAAAGGGTGAAATGATTGGAGCAGCAATTCAAGCAAATTTCCGTGAAGGCTTGAGTGTGATTGATTTTCTTATTTCATCTTATGGGGCGAGAAAAGGTCTCGTAGATACTTCAATTCGTACGGCCGATTCTGGGCATATGACAAGACGCTTAGTTGATGCAGCCCATAATATTATAATTTGTCAATTTGATTGTAGAACTCTCCAAGGCATAATTTTAACTTCATTTGATCCATTAACAAATAAAACAATTGTAATAACAGAAAGATTAATTGGGCGTGTACTCGCTAAACCTCTTTTTCATCCCAACACACAAAAAATTCTTGCAAGTCGTGGACAAGAAATTGACAGTAAGTTAGCAAAATTAATTACTGAACTTAATATCGAACATGTTCAAGTTCGCTCTCCCTTAACCTGTGAATCTTATCATTCGGTTTGCCAAATGTGTTTTGGTTGGGATCCAATTCAACCGAGGCTAATTGAAATTGGTGAAGCTATAGGGATTATAGCAGCTCAATCTATTGGTGAACCGGGAACTCAATTAACAATGAGAACGTTTCACACAGGAGGAGTTTTTAGTCGTGAACTAAGTGAACAAATTAGAAGTAAGTTTTCTGGTCAGGTTCGCTTTCCTAATACAATCAAAACCAAATTTATTCGTACAATAGAAGGTGATTTTCATCAACTATTGGAAACAACTTCGTTTCTCGAAGTTTTAACCTATGAAAATGAGCTGGTTCGACTTCCTATAGACCGTGATCACCTTTTAACAATAAAAGATAAAGAGTTTATTAGACGTGGTCAAGTAATAGTTAACGTTGCTTCTTCAATTACGGAAGACTCAGAAACTGAAATAAGAAAAACAGTTACTACACCTTTTGCTGGAGAAATTTTTTACCAACCAAGACAAAATTATAATTTTTTCGAATACAATTTTATGGTATGGTTGTTAGCTGGCGAGTTATTTGTTCTTCCAGCAACAGCTAAATTATCACAACAACGCCTTAGTAAAAGTTATCAAAAACAAAGCTTTGGTCATACAAATTTTGTTGTTAGACAAGTAACGAGAAAACAATCCTTTAAACTTTCTTCAGATTCGGAAATAGAAACAATCAGTTCATTTTATACCCTGAACAAAGCTACCATCTTAAAAAATCGAAATCGACAAACAAAATCTGAGGATCACATACGATATTTATTATCCTTAGCTAATAACGAAACTATACTACTGACTGAAGACTTTTTGCCTAAATTTCACGTGGACTTTAACTTGTTTTGTTTAGGTAGATTTTTAAACCAAAATTATCAAATTCCATCAAGTGGTATAATAATTAATCTAAATTTGTTAAGTCTAGCAAATATCCCCTTAAAACTTAAACAAACGAATTTTTATGAGCTTGATAAAGGTGGTACAATTGCTTGGTTATGTGAAGAAAATTATCCTGTAAGAAAAAGAAATTTAAAAAGATTAAAACAGCACTCTGGAAAAATATTGGGTAGCTATGATAAGCAAACTAAAAAACGAAATACAAGTTTTTCTGGCTTTTTAAAATTAGGTTCATCCATATTTAAAGGACAACAAAAAGAATCACTTTGCATACAGTCTGCTTCAGTTTATTATGTCAAAAGCAATCTATTAAGAAAAGAAAAATTAGTTCGATATTTACAAGGCAAATTCTTTTTCCCTGGTGAAAAATTGTTTGGTTTAATTGAAGTCAAACAAGTTTCTTACTGTGAAATCTTTTTCATGAATGAAAAGATAAAGCTTATTTTTAGACCCATAATATTGTATAACATTGTACAATCAAAACATTATGATTCACTTTCTATAGTAACAAAGGAATCTAATATAGCTTTAGAAAAAAGAAAATTTTTAACTATTTTACCAAAACAAAGAGTATCCTTTAATCAAGTTAATTACCTAATTGAATTAGGTCTTTTCTTATCTGTTACTAATCAACAAGATGTTACAAAAAAAGAAATTTTCACCACCATTGTCTCATCTTCTTTGAATAAGTTTGAGATAAATTTTTCAAAACGTGAGCGATTTTCAATAAAAACCCGGTTACCAGATTTGGTTCGCCGTCAAAACATTGTAATTTCTCCCCAAATTTTACCAGATCAGAAAGTTGAACCTTACACTATACTAGCTACAGTAAATAATGTCGGAAAATTTTACCCTCGATTATTTGAAATTAGATCACAATATTCAACCCGATATCAAAAGTTGCTTATCATAGATAACGATCACATTCGTACAGTTTATGGAGAAGAGTATACAGAATTTACAAAAAATGAATTATTCTTATTACCGGGACAAAATATTAATAATTTCATTAAATTAGGAAAAGGTGGAAAACTATTAGATTTTAATGGGTTGGGTATTAGCTTCCGAATCGGAAAGCCTTATTTGTTTACAGAAGGGGCTAAACTTTACAGAAATCACGGAGATTTATTACCTGTTAATACAGTATTAGGGTTTGTTACCTATAAAATATTTAAAACCCAGGATATTACACAAGGTTTACCTAAAGTAGAAGAAATTTTTGAGGCAAGACGACCAGATTCACCTGCTATTATTACAAAAAAACCTTGTTTGATAACAAATGTAAATCAAAAGCAATTAAGAACTTCAGAAAAAGAAGTTGGAACATATTTAAGTTTAATTAATTATTGTGGATATACTAAATCAATTTCAGATACAATTAATTATTATTCAAATCTAAATCCAAATTCATTAGAGGCACCGCTTTACGAGTATATAAATCTAGGAGAACGTCTAGAGAAGGGAAAAATCGACCCACATGAATTATTAGAAATATATTTTGATTTTTACTGTTATCGTGATTCGCATCATAAAGCTTGTTTGAGAAGTTTGTATAGGATTGCATCAATATTCTTACACTCAATTCAATCAGTTTACAGTGGTCAAGGTATTAATATTGCAGATAGACAATTAGAAGTTATATTAAGACAGATGACTAGGATGGGAATGATTTATAATCCTGGTGAAACACCACTACTAGACGGTGAGTTTCTTGAGCTTACGAGTTTAGATATGTTAAACTGTATGTTAGCTAGCAAAAATAAACGTCAAGTTTATTACCGACCTACAATCATAGGTTTAACTAAGGTAGCTTTGCATAGTGAAGGATTTCTATCAGCTTCGAGCTTCCAAGAAACAACACGTGTATTAACTCAAGCAGCAATAGAAGGAAAACGCGATTGGCTTAGGGGGTTAAAAGAAAATGTTATAACTGGACGTCTAATTCCTGTTGGAAGTGGTCTATCTAATTTTGCTGATCAGTGGATGGCAAAAAATGTTTTCTTATATGGTAGAACATTAATTTCGGCAAATTTAAGACAAAAAATTTTAGATCGTCAAAAAAAACGCCGAAAAACATTTACTATAAATTCATCGGTACGTTCAAATGATGTAGAAAGTTTGGTATCCCCGTCCTCTTTATCAAACAATCGTAAAAAAAGTAAAATCTAATTTGAGCAAAGTTTGGTAAAAAACACTAATTTTAGATGGTTTGAGGACTATAAATACATTACAATTATTTATTTTTTAAGAAAATGAAAGAATAGGATGGTAGAATCAAAAAATCTTATTAATCAGCAACTAAAAAATTCGAAAGATAAAATTAAGCTTAGATTAAAAAAATATGCAAAACTAGGTCTCCATTACGGTCATTTGAAAAAAGAGTGGAACTCCAAAATGGTTAGATACTTAAATGTATCATTATTTAAGCTTGATCCTAAAAAGCATTACATAAAATTAACAACAACTGATCAACAGTTACAAAAAGCTAGATTGTACTTAAGAAAAGCAAAGTCTGAAGGAAAGATTATTCTTTTTGTTGGCACAAAAAAACGAATTGCAAAAATTGTTAGAAAACGTGCCCTGTCTTGTGGTAGTTTTTATATTAATTATCGTTGGCTTGGAGGTATGCTAACAAATTGGAGAACTATTAGAAAAAGAATTCGAAGACTACGTGTCTTAGAGATGTTAGAAAAATACCGTGTTTTGGAATACTACCCAAAGAAAGAAAGTAGTCGATTAAGACGAGAGCTTGCGAGATTAAAAATTTACCTAGAGGGTATTAAGAAAATGTCCTATTTACCTGATGTAGTTATTTTTGTTGATCAAAAGCATGAAATGACGGCTATTAAAGAATGCCGCAAGTTACAAATACCTACAATCTCATTAATTGATAGTAATTGTGATCCTGATTTATGTGAAATTGCGATACCTGGTAATGATGATTCATTGAGAGGGATTGACTACATTTTATATCGTCTTGCCCAAGCTATAAAGACAACTAAATTTGTTGTTGCACCAAATCAATTAAAAAATAGCTGAGTATAAATTTAAATATAAATTTACGTGAATATAAAATTTCCAAAATTTGAACAACAAATACACTAAAGAAATTTACAAGTATGAATAAAAATTTAGCAGTCAATAAAAGTGATAGTGAGTTAGACAAAATAAAAACCTTAAGGGGAATGACTGGAGCAGGATTAATGAACTGTAAAGAAGCTTTAAAGCTTAAAAATGGTGATCTTGATCAAGCTGTTCAATATTTAAAGGAAAAAGGTTTAGCGATAGCTAATAAAAAAAGCAGTAGATTGGCTAAAGAAGGAAGAATTGAAAGTTATATCCATCATAACTCAAGAATTGGTGTATTGGTAGAAATTAATTGTGAAACTGATTTTGTAGCTCAAACAGATGAATTAAAAGCTTTTGCTAAGGAAGTTGCTTTACAAATTGCTGCAAGTGATAGCTTAAGATTTGTTAATCGTGAAGATTTAAGTGATGAACAGTTAAATAGTCTTAAAGTAGACTTAGGACCCGCTGAATCAGAAAAAGTTATTAACGAGAAATTAAAAGAATGTTTTTTACTAGAGCAAATCTCGATAAAACATTCTTCACAAACAATAAAAGATCGTCTTCAACAAACAATTGCTAAATTAGGCGAAAATATAAAAATAGCTCGATTTATCCGTTATGAACTAGGTCAATAATCAACTACTTAGTGATGAATACATTATAATCATCTTTCAGAGAGAAAGTCGTCATTCTTTGTTTAGACTTATATTTTAATTAAGTAGTATGATAATATCTTCAAGTACTTTAATTCAGATCGCAGATCTAGAAGTTGGAAAACACTTCTATTGGGAAGTTTTTGGATACAGTTTACATGGGCAAGTTTTTCTTGTGAGCTGGTTAGCAATTTTCCTAGTTGTTGGAGCCTCTATTTTAGGAACTTCAACTATTACGGAAGTGCCACGTGGTTTGTGGCAAAATGTTATGGAAGCTGTAGTTGAGTATGTTCAAAATATAGCGAAAAGCCAAATTGGAAAAGATTTTAAAGAATGGGTTCCTTTTATTGGAAGTTTATTCTTATTTATTTTTGTGTCAAACTGGCTAGGTGCAATAGTACCATGGAAATTAATTCATTTACCAGAGGGTGAACTTGCTGCACCAACAAATGATATTAATACAACAGTATCATTAGCATTATTAACTTCAGCAACATATTTTTATGGAGGAATAAAGAAAAAAGGTTTTTCTTATTTTGGAAAGTATCTTCAGCCAACACCCATTCTTCTTCCAATTAATATTCTTGAAGACTTCACAAAACCACTTTCATTAAGTTTCCGTTTGTTCGGTAACGTTCTTGCAGACGAGTTAACAGTTTCTGTATTAACACTACTAGTTCCAATCCTAATTCCATTACCAATTATGATTCTAGGACTTTTTGCAGGCTCTATTCAAGCATTAATCTTTGCAACTCTTGCTGCAGCTTACATTGGTGAATCTGTAGAAGGTCATCATTAAAAAACAATTTATAATTCAGAAACCTGTTAATTTTTTAGTTAAAGTTTGTATTTAAAGATTTATTCATATGACAGATTCAATCGTTTCAGCAGCTTCTGTAATTGCCGCTGGTATCGCTGTAGGACTTGCTGCTATCGGACCTGGTATTGGACAAGGTAACGCTGCTGGTCAAGCCGTAGAAGGTATTGCTCGTCAACCAGAAGTAGAAGATAAAATTAGAGGAACTTTACTTCTAAGTTTAGCTTTCATGGAAGCGTTAACAATTTATGGTCTAGTTGTTGCCCTTTCATTAATCTTCGCCAATCCGTTTACTTCGTAAATTCATCCGGAAGGCAAATTACGAAAGCAAAAGTTTTAGAATTTGCCTTCCTATAATTAAGATTTGATATTAAAAAATTATGAATGACTTATTATCAAGTTATTTAATAAGCTTAGAAAAAACAGGTGGCCTTTTCGATATTGATGGCACATTGCCTGCCTTAATGTTACAATTTGCGATTTTTGTCCAAGTATTAAGGGTTCTTTTGTTTCAACCTTTACAAAAAATTTTACAACAACGTGAAGATGAGATCGAGAACAACTTTAAAAATGGGCGAATAAGCCTTGATGATGTTGAGGAATTGCAGAAAAAAATAAAAAAATTATTAGAGTCGATCAGACGTATTACTTCACTCCGCGTTGAAAGACTTCAAAGACGACTTCAATCCTTATCTTTCCAGTCTAAAGTTTCTTTAGAATCACAGCGCGTTGATTTCTATGAAGAAAACTTAAAAAATTACAATCCAACATCAGATGTTTCATATAATCTAGGAGTACGCACTCTTCAGAGATTAGAGAATTACCTGAAACAAAGATTAATTTAAAATTAATGGAGAAAAAGAATGGTGGAAGAAAATGGATTTCACTTAAACACAGACATTCTGGAAACCAACTTAATAAACATTATTTTATTAATTGCGTTATTAATTTTTTCATTTGCAGAGCCTGTTAAAACCGGTTTATCAAAGCGTCAAGCCCGCATTACTGAAAAATTAGATACAGCAGCAAACTATCTAATTATGGCTAATTTTCGACATAAGGAAAGTGTTGAAACACTAGAAAGAATTAGAAACTTTGCCTTGCAAACAAAAAAAGAAGGTTTAGATCAAAAGCGTCGACTTCTTGAAGACCAATCAGAACGCTTTTATAAGCAAATAAAAGAAGAAGTTCGATTAGGTAAAGAGCTTCTTCTTGAAACGAAGCAGGCTGTTGATGGATTAATTTATGATTCTTATCTAAACTTAGTTCTTTCTAAATCAGCAGATTTTAAATAAAACTTTTCATAAATATATTAGATTTAAGATGAGGTTAAAAATATCTTAAAAGATGAACGAATGCCTAGAAAAATTGACACAAAGTCGTGAAACAGGTTTAACTTCACTTCGGAACTTTATGAACATGTCCGCCTCTTTTGATAGCTATCATTTGTATAGCTCAATAAAAATGGTCTGGACATTAACCGAAAAAAGCTTACCACCTGCCAAAAGTTTTCCGGCTGCTGTAAAATCTAGTTGGACAGATGCTAAATATCGTGATTCTAACTTTGACTCATATCTTTCATTTAGAGCAGCAGCTGGAAAACAAGATGCCTACGATTATCTTGTTCTTGGAATTTTATTACCAATTTGGTATTCTTGCGAGGAAGACAGTAGTCCCGCATTCCAAAATTGGGTTTACCAGAATCTAAAAACTAGAAGTAAAGCAGGATTACCTGTGATTAATCGCCTTTTATTTAAATTGTTAAATTTAGAGCATAGCATTAAGGTAATCGATGAATTAAAAATTCCAGCAGGTTACAATACTGAAAAGAACCGACAAAATCTTGTGCAGGAAGTAAATACGTTAATGACCAAATATGGTGTTGGTGCAGACGAATACTTATTTAGAAAACAAATTCCTAGCAAGAAGATTTTAGGTGGATTTATATGTCGCTTAGATTCTGCAATTTTTGATCAAACAGCAAACACGCGTCTACACAAGGAAATTTTAAAACGATTAGTTAATATCTAATTTTTAAATTTTATTGTTGAAAATACTATCTTATAGATTTTATCTAAAGATAAATAATTTCTAATGGGAAGAAGGTTTTTAGGTGTCCATAAACAAACGTGGACCATAAAATTAGGAGAAAAAGTGATTATACCTTTAAATTAATTTTAAGGAAATATTTTTAATGAGTGATCTAAAAGAGCAAGCAAAAAACAATAGCTCAGAAGACTTTGTTAAAGAAACTGGTGTAGTTGTACAAGTGGGTGATGGGATTGCCCAAGTGTACGGTTTCAATTTTGTTACAGTGGGTGAAATTGTAACGTTCAAAGTTGATGAAGGTCAAGAATCTACGGTTATTGGTCTTGTTTTTAACCTTGAAGACATGACAACAGGTATCGTAATCGTAAACGATACAACAAAAATTGTTGAAGGAACACTAGTTGAAAGAACTGGTCGAATTGCAACTGTACCCGTAGACGAAAGTCTTTTAGGACGAATAGTTGACCCTTTAATTAACCCATTAGACGGTAAAGGGGAACTAGACAATCTATCATCTGCACAAATGTTAGAACCACGTGTGCCAGGAATCGTGGATCGTCAATCAGTTTGTGAACCTTTACAAACAGGCTTAATGGCTATTGATGCACTAGTTCCAATTGGTAGAGGACAACGTGAATTAATCATTGGTGACCGACAAACAGGAAAATCAACTGTAGCAGTTGATACAATTCTTAACCAAAAAACTGAAAACGTTATTTGTGTATACGTGGCAGTTGGTCAAAAGGCATCTTCTGTAGCTAGCGCAATCCGTATTCTAGAGGAAAAAGAGGCTCTAAAATATACAGTTGTTGTAGCAGCAAACGCTAACTCATCAGCACCGATGCAATATATTGCACCGTATGTTGGTGCAGCAATTGCCGAATACTTCATGTATCGCGAACGTCATACATTAGTAATTTATGACGATTTAACAAAACAGGCTCAAGCCTATCGTCAAATGTCATTATTATTAAGACGTCCACCAGGACGTGAAGCTTATCCAGGTGATGTGTTCTATCTTCACTCTAGATTACTTGAGCGTGCAGCTAAATTAAATAAGACATTAGGTAGCGGTAGTATGACTGCTCTACCTATTATTGAAACACAAGCAGGTGACGTATCTGCTTACATCCCAACGAATGTAATCTCGATTACAGATGGGCAAATTTTCTTATCAGAAGATTTATTTAACGCTGGATTCAGACCTGCTATTAACATTGGTATCTCAGTATCACGTGTTGGTTCAGCTGCTCAAACTAAAGCTATGAAGCAAGTTGCTGGTACTCTAAAGTTAGAACTTGCACAATTTGAAGAGTTACAAGCCTTCTCACAATTTGCATCTGATTTAGATCCTGCTACTCAAAAGCAACTTGCTAGAGGACAACGTTTACGTGAAATTCTTAAGCAAGCACCAAATAAACCCCTTCCATTAGAGCAGCAAGTATTGTATATTTATTCAGGTGTGCGCGGACATCTGGATCAAATACCAATTGATAAAGTAACGGAATTTTTACCATACCTTTATTCATTTGTTGGAGAAAAAATGCCTCTTTCTCTAGAGTTAATTAGAACAGAGAAAAAATTATCTAAAGAGTTAGATGATGTTCTGAAAATTTTAACTGTAGAAGCAGCATCTACATTCTTAGGAGCAGCACCAGTGGACATCAAATACCCTGACTTAGCTAATCTTTTAAAATCTGCAAAATAATATTATCTTAGGGTAAATTTTGTTTGTTGATTCTTTTAACTAAGAATCAACAAACAACACAAGAAATAATTTTTACTTTAGAATAACTTGACATTTAGTCAAATTTAGTGCAAACTATTTTATATATCAGCCCCCATCGTCTAGTGGCCTAGGACATCTCCCTTTCACGGAGGTAACAGGGATTCGAATTCCCTTGGGGGTAGAGAAAACAAGCGAGTATAGCTCAGGGGTAGAGCGCAACCTTGCCAAGGTTGATGTCGCGCGTTCAAATCGCGTTACTCGCTTTCTAAACTTGTAACGTTTTTGAATTTTTTAACTTAAACCAAAAGCTTATTCGGTCGTTTAGCCTCCACCAACAACTTGTACTAATTCAAGTTTAGTTAAGTTACCTAATTTAATTTTTTTTAGGTCATTTTTCGAAATTATTTTATTATTACACTCAAAAATATTGGATGAAATATTTGATTCAGAAACGTTTAAATAAGATAAATAATCTTTTAGTACTACTTCATAATTTAACAAATAAAGTTCACCATTAATAAAAACACTTGTATATCCCTTTTTTTCTTTTATTTCCATATTAGAATCTTTTTTTTACTAATTAAAATCTAACTCTAATTGAAGTTTATCAAAAGTTCCTATTATGTCCAGTATTATGTTAAAAAAAGTTCTGATGCTAAAAAATAAAATTTAATCATTTTATTTTTATTAAAATTATAAGTTAATTGAATTTAATAATAATAGTTATTTTTATAAAATAATAAGTAGGAGAAATTAACTTCTCCACTCGGCTTATACCGACTTTTGCTTTTCAAGTAAACTTATCCTCTTTTTTTAGGAGGATCTTTTTAAATTTCCGAGAACGCAACAACCTACTGCTAAATTATAAGGAGTCAGACATGTTTCAATCTGTAGAAGAAAGAACACGAATCAAAAATGAACGTTATGAATCAGGTGTAATCCCTTATGCTGAAATGGGATATTGGGATGCTAATTACACAGTTAAAGATACTGATGTATTAGCTTTATTCCGTATTACTCCACAACCAGGGGTTGACCCAATTGAAGCTGCAGCAGCGGTTGCTGGTGAGTCTTCAACAGCAACTTGGACTGTTGTATGGACAGACTTATTAACTGCTTGTGACGTTTATCGTGCAAAAGCATTCAAAGTTGATACAGTTCCAGGTTCAGCAGATCAATACTTTGGATTTATCGCATATGAATGTGACTTATTCGAAGAAGGATCAATTGCAAACTTAACTGCTTCAATCATCGGTAACGTATTTGGATTCAAAGCAGTAAAAGCTCTTCGTTTAGAAGACATGCGTATCCCTTATGCTTACCTAAAAACATTCCAAGGACCTGCAACAGGGGTTATCGTTGAACGTGAACGTCTTGACAAATTTGGACGCCCATTATTAGGTGCAACAGTAAAACCAAAACTTGGTCTTTCTGGTAAAAACTACGGACGTGTAGTTTTCGAAGGTTTAAAAGGTGGTTTAGACTTCCTTAAAGATGACGAAAACATTAACTCACAACCATTCATGCGTTGGAGAGAACGTTTCTCTTACGTAATGGAAGGTGTAAACAGATCTGCAGCAGCTTCTGGTGAAGTTAAAGGTTCTTACCTTAACGTTACAGCTGGTACTATGGAACACATGTACGAACGTGCTGAGTTTGCAAAACTTATCGGTTCTGTAATCATCATGATTGACTTAGTAATCGGTTACACAGCTATCCAATCGATGGCTATCTGGTCACGTAAAAATGACATGATCCTTCACCTTCACCGTGCAGGTAACTCTACTTACGCTCGTCAAAAAAACCACGGTATTAACTTCCGTGTAATTTGTAAATGGATGCGTATGGCTGGTGTTGACCACATCCACGCAGGTACAGTTGTAGGTAAACTTGAAGGAGACCCTCTAATGGTTAAAGGTTTCTACAACACTTTATTACAACCAAATCTTGAAGTAAACCTTCCACAAGGTATCTTCTTCGAACAAGACTGGGCGTCTCTACGTAAAGTATTACCAGTTGCATCTGGTGGTATTCACATCGGACAAATGCACCAATTACTTCACTTCTTAGGTGAAGACTCTATTATGCAATTCGGTGGTGGTACAATCGGACACCCTGACGGTATCGCATCTGGTGCTACAGCTAACCGTGTTGGTATGGAATGTATTGTTATTGCTCGTAACGAAGGGCGTAACTATCTAAAAGAAGGTCCACAAATTTTACGTGCTGCAGCAGAAAGTTGCACTCCATTACGTGTGGCACTTGATCTTTGGAAAGACATTTCATTCAACTACTCATCTACTGATACAGCTGACTTCGCAGAAACTACTACTAAACAGTAATACCCTGCAAAGCTGTTATTAATTAAAAATTTTTCCAAAAAGGAGCATCTGAAGAGTGAGATTAACACAAGGAACATTTTCTTATTTACCGGATTTAACTGACGAGCAAATCTTAGCGCAAGTTAAATATATCATCAAAAATGGTTGGGCTGTTGGTATTGAATGGACAGAAGATCCACACCCACGTAATAGCTACTGGGAACTATGGGGTCTTCCACTATTTGGAATCAAAGACGCTTCAGTTGTAATGTACGAACTTGACCAATGTCGTGCAGCACACCCTACAACTTACATCAAAATTAATGCTTTTGATGCAACAAGAGGTATTGAAAGTTGTTCACTTTCATTCATCGTACAACGTCCATACGAAGAACCAGGCTTCTACCTAGAAAGACAAGAAACTGAAGGAAGAAACCTTCGTTACACTATCCACAGTTACGTTGTAACAAAATATCCTCCAGGAGAAAGATACGTTTTATAAGCTAAATAGCTTATTTAATTAGTCTAATGGTCCTCTGTTAAAAACAGAGGACCATTAAAACCAAACTTTTTATTATCTTAACCATTATAATATTGTTGTTAAGGAAAACTCTAATGTCCTCAGTGAATTATTTTTTGATCCTAATTTATTATTATGAATTTGCAGGTTCTTAGTCAGCTTATTGCACTAACTTTTATTTTACTTTCAGGACCTATTGTTATTACAGTACTTGCTTTTAAAAAAGCTTCTTATTTATAGAATAAAAAATTTTGGGTGATCATTATGAATCTGTTTCATAATCACCCTTAACTATTTTAATTTAACGAAAACTATATAGTCACTCAATTCTTTAATGAGTATGACAAATTATTATCATACTCATAGAATTTTTATAAATTGTCAAAACCTTAGCTTGTTGCTCGGCGAAGCTGTTGAAGAGCTACTCGACCAATGTTGTAAAGCGCCCAGGACGCTGCTACTAAGATCGGACTTAACATTATTAAAATTCGTGCGTCCATAAAATTTTATTTTCCTTGACTTAACGATATCAACAATGGGTAAGTTGATTACCGAGGTTATTTTATTAATAGCAATATGCAAGCAAAAAAGCCTTTACTATGACCACCAGTGAGTTGCCTGGGACTCGAACCCAGAACTTTTCGGTTAAAAGCCGAGAACTCTACCATTGAGTTAGCAACTCACCCTTATATATTCTACTAGAAATGAAAAATATATAAAAGATTTTTATTAATTCGCTTGATTTTTATCTTTTTATTTTCAGAATCAAGCGAATTAATAGAGACTTAAACTTTCCAGCATTGTCAAAATGTAGTTTACTCAAGCGAAGAACTACGAGCATCGCCATCTGCTTTTGAAGTAGTATCAGGTTTTTGATACCTTTGTTCAGCCCTCTCATACAAGTATTCACGCAATTGTACTATACGAACATATAATTCCTCTTCACGCTCGTAAGCCCTTGCTGCCTCATAGAAATCATTAATCCTAATTGCATCTTCTTTTTCGCGTCTTATTTCCTCGAGCTGATCAAAATAATATGCAAGTACTTCTCGTTCGTAGGCACTTATTTTTGGGGCCATTGAAGCAAGAGTGCAAGCCTCATCTAAAATATCTATTGCCTTATCCGGAAAGAATCGTTCGGGAATATATCGATCAGCCATTTCAACTATTCTTACAACAGCCTCGTTAGATACTAAAACTTTATGGTAGTCTTCGTATTTTTGACGTATACGTAAGAGAATATCAACAGTTTCTTCTAAGCTTGGCGGGTTTACACGAATTGGTTGAAAGCGTCTTTCTAAAGCAGGATCTCGTTCAATATATTTTCTGTACTCATCGATAGTTGTGGCTCCTATACAACGGAAATGGCCACGTGAAAGAGCGGGTTTTAGCATATTAGCGGCATCCATGGTACCCTCCGCGGAACCTGCTCCAATCAGTGTATGAATTTCATCAATAAATAGTATTAGCTCAGGTGATTCTTTTACATGATCGATAAGCATTTGTAAACGCTCTTCGAATTCTCCTCTATATCTTGTACCTGCAATAAGGGCACCAAGGTCAACCGTGATAATTTTAGCACCTTCTAGTTTGGGTGGCACTTCATGATTTACAATAGCCATAGCTAAGCCTTCAACTAAAGCTGTTTTTCCTACACCTGGTTCACCGACGATTACAGGATTGTTTTTTGTTCTTCTACAAAGTACTCTAATCAATCTTTGTAATTCTTTTTCACGACCAATCATAGGTTCTAATTTACCTAATTCTGCATCTTGGGTTAAATCATGAGTGAAAGTATTAAGTTCATACAAATCGTCTTCTTCAAGACACCAATATTTTTGGCCAATATTTATCATAATTAATTGCCTTTATTTAATAATTAGTAATTATAAATGTATTGAATATTTAAAAGTATTTAAGACCTCATTTCACTAATTTTCTTGTTCTATGTTAAGAAAAAATTGAGTTTTGTCTTATTTAAATTATAACATATTTTTGATGAAAACACATCCGCTGAAATCCAATCATAACCCTTTCTCTCTAATGCTACTAGTAATTTTTTATCACCTTGACATATAACTTTTCCAGATTCTAAAATTTGTATAGTATCAGGATGAAGATAATCCAATAAACGTTTATAATGTGTTATTAGTAAGAACGACTGTGGGGCAAGATAAAAATCTTGATTTATAAATCCATCAATATGATAAATCAAGATACATTTAGCAAGAATTCGAAGAGCATCAATGTCAAGTCCAGAATCAATTTCGTCTAAAATACCACATTTTGTTTGAAGTAATGCTAACTGCAGTACCTCATTTTTCTTTTTTTCTCCGCCAGAAAAACCTTGATTCACAGGTCTACTTAAAAAATTGGCTGGAATCTGAAGAATTTTTGAAAAATGAAGACTTAAGTTAAGGAGTCTAAGTGAATTTTGTCCAACAGATGAAGTTTTATTAACTTTAGATAAATATGCTAAATTTAAAAAGTCCTGGTTTGTGACACCATTAATTTCCACTGGATATTGAAAGCCTAAGAACAATCCAAGTTTAGCTCTTGATTCTGGTGGTAAGTCACCCAAAGCATTATCCATATACCATAATGATCCGTGTTTAACATTATAAGATGGATGTCCTGCAATAATTTTTGACAAAGTACTCTTCCCAGAACCATTTGGTCCCATAATGACTTGTACTTCACCACCATATAATGATAGATTTATTCCCTTTAATATATATAAATCCTTGCGTTTTACATCAGATGTATTAGTTGCAGCAACTAAATTTTTAATTGTTAATAAAAGGTTGTTTGATTTGGTTTCCATAGCAAATTATCAAAACTTATTAGTAAGCGAATTAAGCTTAAATTTTATTTATTGTCTAAACATTAAGTAATACTATTTTCAAGTCTTACTTCAAGTAATTTTTCGGCTTCCAAAGCGAATTCCATGGGTAGTTTTTGGAAAACTTGCCTACAAAAACCATTCATAACCATCTGAATGGCTTGCTCTTCAGTCATACCTCGCTGTTTAAAATAGAAGATTTGTTCTTCATCTATTTTTGAAATAGACGCTTCGTGTTCAACTCTAGCACTTGAATTACGTACATTAACATAAGGATATGTTGTTGTATAAGATTTATTTGCTAATAATAATGAATCACATTGTGAATGGCTTATTGCTTTACGAGCTTTTCTACCAAGTTGTATTAAACCACGATAAGTATTCATAGAGTTACCACCTGAAATACCCTTAGATAAGATCTGACTTTTTGTACCATAACCAATATGAATCATTTTAGTACCTGTATCAGCTTGCTGGTAATTTGTTGTAAGTGCAACTGAATAAAATTCACCCTTTGATTTATGGCCAAGCAAAACACAGCTCGGATATTTCCAAGTAACAGCTGATCCTGTCTCAACTTGTGTCCAAATAATAGTTGAATTTGGACCTAAACAAACACCTCTCTTTGTAACAAAATTATAAATTCCACCTTGTCCTTTTTTATCACCTGCGTACCAATTTTGTACAGTGGAATAACGAATAGTAGCACCTTCAAAACAAATCAATTCAACAATAGCAGCGTGAAGTTGATTTGTATCATAACGAGGAGCAGTACAACCTTCTAAATAACTTACTTTACTACCTGGTTCAGCAATGATTAATGTACGTTCAAATTGACCGGACTGTTCATTGTTAATTCTAAAATATGTTGATAATTCGATCGGTGAATGAAGATTTTTTGGAATATAACAAAAAGACCCATCAGTAAATACTGCTGAGTTTAGCGCTGCATAAAAATTGTCTGAAACCGGCACAACACTACCCAAGTATTTTTCTAGAAGTTTTGAATAATGATGTATACCTTCAGAAATAGAACAAAAAATAATTCCATACTTTAATAATTCACGCTTAAACGTAGTAAAGATTGAAACACTATCAAAAATTGCATCAACCGCAACATTTGATAATTGTTTTTGTTCATTTAAAGGAATGCCTAATTTTTCAAAAGTTTTTAGTAATTCCGGATCAACTTCATCTAAACTTGCTACGGGTTTTTGTTTTGGCGAAGAATAACAACTAATTTCATCATAATTTATCGGGGCATAACTTAATTCACCCCAAGATGGACTAGTTAAAGTCTGCCACTTTTTAAAAGCTCGTTTCCTGAATTCTAAAAAAAACTTTGGTTCATTTTTCTTTTTTGATATCATCTCAATTGTTTTGATATCAATTCCCCGTTCCAGGTCATCTGTTTGTATAGATGTTGAAAAACCATATTTATATACATTCCCTTTCCAACCACTTAAACGCATTGGCCCTAATTTGGGTGGAATATTTAATAGACGTATAGATTTTTTTGCTAAAAATTTTACCATTGAAACTCTCCTGATAAACCTGTAAATATAGTATATCAGTTAATATTGCTATAAATTTATCATTTCTTATGACAAAAAGTTAAACTTTTGAGCAGAGAGGGACTCGAACCCTCATCCAAAAAGGGTCACATTTTGAGTGTGATGCGTCTACCAATTTCGCCATCTGCTCTATGTATACATACTAAGTATTCCAAAAACCTTTCTTTAATTACAGTTATAATAAAATAACAAGGATTCTTAACAAAAAATATTTAGTATGGAATGGAAAACTCTTGAACATTTATTGCAATCACTTATTTTTTACTCACTTTGTGGGTCAATTTTTCTATCATTTTTCACTTTACTAGTCAAGAATAAAAACTCACTAGGAGTAAAATTAAGTGTACTTTTAAGTGATTTTTCAACAATAGTTTTTATAGTTTTATTATCTGGTCGATGGATTACAGGAAAATATTTTCCTTTAAGTAACCTCTATGAATCTCTCTTGTTTCTTTGTACAGCCATATTGTTAGTACAAAAATGGGCCGAAAGGAAGATGCTTAGTCGTCTTATTGGGAATATGGTCTTACCTTTAGTTCTTGTTATTTTCCGTTTTGCAACAAATGTACTACCTACTGAAATGCAATCAATTACTAGTTTAGCACCGTCACTACAATCCAATTGGTTGATGATGCATGTAAGTATAATGATGGTAAGTTATGCAAGCTTAATTGTAGGATCTTTATTATCCATTTTATTATTAATATTGTCTTTTAAGAAACAATCTGTTTCGGAATTCTCTTCATCCAATAATAACAACAACTCGGATTCTGTGGTTCTATCTTCAGTTACAAGTCCTCCAGTTACACGCTCTCTGTCGGAGCTTTTAGACATATGGAGCTACAGACTTATAGCTTTTGGTTTTCCTTGTCTAACATTAGGAATTATTTCAGGTGCCGTTTGGGCAAACCAGGCATGGGGATCATATTGGAGTTGGGATCCAAAAGAAAGTTGGGCTTTAATTACATGGTTAGTATTTGCGATTTATTTACATAGCAGATTGATCAAAGGTTGGCAAGGCAGAAGACCTGCTATCTTAGCTACAATAGGTTTCTTTATTGTTTGGATGTGTTATCTTGGAGTTAATTTTTTAGGGCAAGGACTTCATAGTTATGGTTGGCTTGAGTAAATCTAAAAAATCTGTAGCATTATATCTCTGAGCCCCAAAAGACCAAATTTGAAACTTCTAAATCTATACAAGTATTAATTGCAGTAAATGTCTGAACTTCAATGATATTTTGATTCTCCCATAATTCTATAAGATTTTTATTTATTAAGCTTATTGGATTTAATTTATGAATTTCAAATAGTTCAAACTTTACTTTACTATTTATAGACATTTTGGATTGCATAGGTTTACAAGAATAAGGAAATTTGTTACTTAATAAGAAAAATCTTGATTTTGTCTCAAAGATTTTTCTTTCTCGTGATTTTATTTTTAAAACTTTGCTGAATGAACTAGATAGAATATTAAAATTGAAAAATTTTTTCTTCGGAAAATTTCTCTTTCCATTTAAAAATGAGGGGGAATTAGTACAGAAATAAGATTCTAAGTTATTATCCGATAGACTCAAGAGCATAAAATTTGATAAATTTATGGTTTCTTGAGTCATTTGAAATAGTCGTTGTGTATAATTAAATAAAATCAAACCTGACGATGTAAGTTGAACAAATTTTTTAGAGTTTAGTTTATAAAATAGTAATGTACCTGTTTCTTTTTCTAGTTTATTAATAGATAAACTTATTGCCGGTTGACTTATAGAGAGACGTTCTGAGGCTAATGCAATATTCCCACAAATGATTAGCGTATAAAAAATATTTAATAGGTCAAATTTTAATTTCCCTCTAGAATGATAATATGAAACTTTAGATTTTCGTTTATTTTTAATGAATTTTGTTTTTGTTAAAAAAGTAGACCTTAAGTTTCTTGATACAAGTTTCTTTTTCAAAGGAAAGTTAAGTTTATTAGAAGCCCAGTTTTCAATTAAGTTGCTAGATATCGACATACTAATATTTTATATGATAATAAATTTTTAATCTGCAAATTACATAATAAAAATTCATTATCATAAGTTTTTTTGATTTAATTAAATTTTATCAATTTATGGTGATAGTGGTGAATCTAACTTTAATAAAAATGAACGTAAAAGCTTTTCATCTAATTTAATCAATTCTAGATAAGGCGATAAATTTTTAGGTATTATCGAGAAGCGAATTTGAATGTAATCACCAATGCTGTTATCACGAATCGGATAGGTTAAACGACGTTTACCTCTGTATTTAATATGAATATTATTAGCACCAAAACTTTTTAAACGTTTGGCATAATAAAAAGCAAGAAGATATAGCTGATCTGGTGAGTAATTTGGTTTAAAAAGCAAAATAGCTTCATACGAGGAAGAAATTTTATTCATAAAATTTAATTATATATAACGTTATATGTTTATTAAGGGGTTTCAAAGTAAAGAATTTATCAGTTTTAGCATCTGGAGTACAAACCCCTGCTTTGAACGATTCGTAATACCTATTACTTTAAGTTTTGATATTTGTGGTATTATCCATAACCTCGAGTAAGAGCCGTAACTTATAAAAGCACTAACTATTAATAAAACAAAACCTAGATATATAACCCATGTTCCTGGATCAAATCTTATCTGTAAACCTGTACAAGATATCATCTCTAAAAGTATAAAAGGCACTGATGAAGATATAGAACTATCAAATTCTAAAATATCTTGAAATTGGTTTTGACGATTAGTTGCAAGTAATTTTCCAGTCAAATCTTGCAATAGCAGAATTCTCTCTTCATTTGGAAAAGGTAACCAGCTTATCCAGGTCTTTGTCTGGTTAAGACTTAATTCATTAAAAGGTATTTGATAAAAAAGATTCTTATAAAGGGTAGTAAAACCAATAATATCCCAATCTGTTTGATACCATTGGTATTGATTAAAATTAAGAGGATGATTAACAGATAAAGTCAACCAGTCTTTTTCAGTACCTAATTGTGATAGAACAGAGATGTTTGAATAAAATTGATGAGTTATTCCTGTTTGTTCATAAGTAATCCAAAAATCATTAATTCTTATTGGAAATACAGGTAAATAATCAAAGGTCGGTGGTGATGGTAAATTTTGTAAATAAACAATTTCGCCTTTTGGAACAAGTTCTTGGACATTAAAACCTAATAAGGCCGAAAATAGTGAGCCTATTAAAATACATATTATGCTTAAGTGAACAATAATTGGTCCAAATCTACCTGCGAGTCCTTGATATGCATAAAACCATGTTTTCTTTTGAAAAAGAGAATAATTAGCCTCAAACAGTTTATGTACCAATCGTCTTATATGAATAGTAGCTAAGTTAGAATCTAAGTCCGCTTGAAATGGTATAGAAGAACGTTTAAAAAAGTTTACACCACGACAAATATCATAAGAAGGTAGTTGTTGTAAATAAGTACAAGTTAACAAGCTAACACCAAAAAGAAATGCAAATGCTCTAAAAATAAAGCTAGAAAAAATCGGATAGGATTGCAGACTTTTTAGTGATTGAGGTGCAAGAGAACTTATCTCATCAAAATTAGATACAGCATTAATAGGTGTAGATTCACCTTGATCAACGACTGAACCAATTATGCTCAAAACAACAAGCATAAAAACTATAAAAATTGCAACTCGCATATCAGCGAGCCATCGTAAAATCTGGCGCATAAACTGAATATAAAATTTTAGTAATTTAAAACAGTCTTAAGAGGCTGAGCGAACACGCCCCGTTCTTGCCCAATTTTGTAATTCTCCGATTGTTTGGCTATTTAATTTAGCTAAAGGGACAGTGTTTTTTATTTGTAAAAGAATATCTTGGGTAGTAAAATCACGTTTCTGACTAAAAGCAAAATACATCGCATCAATTACAACTTGTCTTATTTCAGCACCTGAAAAGTTCAATGTATTTTGACTCAATAAGTTGAGATCATAGAATGACCAAGTTTCAGGTCGAAATGTCTTTAAATGAACTTCAAAAATCACTCTACGTTCTTCGAAGGTAGGCAGGTCCAAGAAAAAAATTTCGTCGAATCTTCCTTTTCTTATAAGCTCAAGTTTCAAAACTTCAATATTATTTGCTGTTGCAACAACAAAAACAGAAGACTGCTTTTCAGCTAACCATGTTAATAATGTAGTTAATACACGATTAGTTGTTCCACTGTCTCCACCTTGATTAATAAACTGAAAACTTTTATCTATTTCATCAATCCATAAAATACATGGAGAAAGTGATTCAGTTGTTTTGATCATTTTTCTAACACGAGATTCTGATTCACCAACGATTCCTCCAAATAATCGACCTAAGTCCAATCTAAATAATGGTAGCGACCAGTCTGTTGCCAGAGCCTTAGCTATTAGAGATTTACCTGTACCTTGCACACCTACTAACAAAAGTCCTTTAGCAAGAGGTAAACCATAATTAAAGGCTTTCTCAGAAAAATTCATTTTTCTTAAATTAACCCATTTTTTTATGCTTTCTAATCCACCAATATCAGTGAAACTTATCGATGATTGACAAAATTCAACAAATCCATTTTGATTGATCAAGTTTTGTTTTTCTTTAAACAAAAGATCGATCATTGAGTTATTAAAGTCATTACCATTAATTAATGCTCTGCAAAAAACCTGACGGATTTTTTCGAGTGATAATCCTAAAGAAGCATTAATTAAATTATCAAAGTATTCTTCACTAATGGATTTGTTAAATAATTCAGTCAACCTTAATATTTCTTTCGAAATTTCCAGTCTATTTGGTTTCGGAAGCTCTAAAACAACAAAAATGTCGTTAAGATTAGTTGGAAGTTCATTTTTGTTATTTAAAATAACAACGCTTTTTGGTTGACGTCGCAAAATTGGTAATAAGTTACGGAGTTGACGACAAATATTTATTTCTTGCAGGAACCTTGAGTAATCTTTTAAAATTAATAAACAAGGCGTCTCTGGGAGTAAAGCTTCTAGCTTTGATAAGGCTTCTGCTGGATTACGTCTAGATTGTCCCAGATTGCTAGAGTTATTAAATCCATTAATGAAATCCCATGTATACACAATTCTTTGCAAAGGGTCACGCATGAGTTTTCTTAAAATATACTCAACTCTTTCTTCTTCATCGCTTATTAAATAAATAAAGGACGATTTTGAACGTAAAGCAATCAAGAATTCTTCTTCGAAATTCATTTAAATAAAGTTATTTTATTAATTTAATTCTATGCTAACTTGATGCTGTCTTTGCTAATAGTTTACGTCCTCTCCGACGTCTAGCTTTTACTACTTTATATGATTTTGGATCTGCCATACGTGCTCGAAATCCAGATTTACGAACTGCTTTCTTTTTAGTTCCTCGAAGTGTACGTTTTGTCATTAGAATGTTTTAAGATTTATCAAATAAATTTAATTCGTTTACTCAAATAACGAGATCTCTTCGCTGGTTAAGCTCTCGAAGATTTCAGTTTCACCTTTACCTAAGGTTACTAGAATAGTATTTCGTATACTGTTCAACATTTCTTTAAATCCTAAACCACAATAGTATTCATATTGTTGAACAGGATCTTTTTGTGCATATGCTTGCCAACCAATTGTCTCACGAGTTAATTCCATAGCCTGGGAATATTGTACCCATAATTGATCTAATTTGGCCATAATTAACTGTCGGATGCCTAATTCGAAGTCATTCTTAAAGAAGATATCACCCTCTAGCTTATTAATATCATAACTTATTATGGCTTGGTAAAATAAGTTTAAGGAGTTATTATAAGAAACGGGGTAATTCTTTAGCGAATAGAACAATTCACCTGAAGGATATTGATATAGATCAAAATTAGGGTTAACTAAAAGATTTAAAAAAACACTTCGATAGTTTTTTGTTAACAATAATTGATCGCGTAGGAAGAAATAAGCTAGTCGATAACGATGGAATATTTTATCATATACAAAGTTCATTTTTCTTCCTTCATAAAAGAAGTTTTCTACTCGCTTTTGAACTTTGGAAATAGAATCGGCTAGCCATTTTCCACTTTGTCCTCCGATAATCTCGCCATTATCAGGAGGTAATGTTGACAATAACTTTTCAAATATTGTTCCACCATATCGTGAAAATAATTCATCTTCTAAACTTATAAAAAAAGAAGACTGACCAGGATCACCTTGCCTTCCAGATCTCCCACGCAATTGGTTATCGACTCTTTGTGACTCATGTCTCTCACTTCCAATTATAAGTAAACCACCGAGATTCAATACTTTTTCTCGTTCTAAATACCATTTGTTACGAAATAGTTGTTCTAAGAATAAATATATGTTTTTTATCCTTTTACCTAATTCAGATTCTATAGGTAATTGATCTATATCCACAAGTCTTTCAATAAATTCTATACATTCATTTAAAGGAGATTGCTGTAATTCCAGTTTTATAAATTTTAAATCAGCGATAATTTGTTGGAAATACTTTATTATACCCAAATTACCTTCAAGTCTATTGGTAAAAATTATGTAATAAAGCAAGGATCGTATATAAGCATTTATATCATATTTCAGATTTCCCCCTAACAATATATCTGTGCCCCGGCCTGCCATATTTGTCGCAATAGTTATAGCGCCTAATTTTCCTGATTGTGCAACAATTGCTGCCTCTAAATCAGTATTTTCAGGTTTTGCATTTAAGATCTTGCAAGGTATATTAGAATAAACGAATAATTGTTTTAAGATTTCTGAGTCTTCTATAGTACTAGTTCCAACAAGTACTGGGCGTTGGACATTGTACATTTCTTTTGTCTGATTTAAAATTGCTTGAAATTTACTACGTTTTGTTTGAAAAACTAAGTCATCCAAGTCGTTTCTCTGTATCGGGTTTTTTGTTGGAACAACAATTACTTCTAAGTTATAAAAATCTAAAAACTCTTTTTCCGAAGTTTTGGCTGTTCCAGTCATACCAGATAAACGTGGAAATAAAGAAAAAAAGTTTGGGTAAGTTATAGAATTTTGAGTAACCGTTTGTTGACTTATTTCAAGTTCCTCTTTGCATTCAATTGCTTGGTGTAAACCATCAGACCATTTTCTACCAATTGCTATTCTTCCTGTGAACTCATCAATTATTTGGACTTGTCCATCTTGAATAATATAATCTCTATCTAAGTGATATAAAAAATCAGCACGTATAGCATTTTGTACATATAAAATCCATGAATTTTGCTCATTATATAAGTCAGTTGTTCCTAAGGCCAATTCTAAAAAACGATAACCGTCTTCTGTAATTGTAGCACGACGTTTTTTAAAATCAATCTCGAAATGTCGATTGCGAACAAGAGAGCGTGAGAGTAGTTTTGCCTTTTTAAAACGTTTTGAATTTAAGGGTACTGGATTACCTATTACTAAAGGCGTTCGCGCTTCGTCAATAAGTACAGAGTCGACCTCATCTATTAATCCATAATAGAATGGTCTAAGGACTTTATTTGAAGGACTAATAGCCATATTGTCACGAAGATAATCGAATCCCAATTCTGAATTTGTTATGTATGTTATGTCAGCCGCGTAATTAATTTGACGGGCTTTTGTATTCATAGTTTGTTGAATTAGCCCGACATTGAAACCTAACGCATTATAAAGAGGTTGAAGGGTTTCCTTGTCACGTTTTGCCAAATATTCATTTACGGTAACAATATGCAGACCTTTTTGACCTAAAGCATGAAAACAAGCTGGTAATGTAGCAACTAAAGTTTTCCCTTCACCTGTTTTCATTTCAGCAATCTTCCCGTCTTTTAATATGAGTCCTCCTATTAATTGGGTTTCAAAATGCTTAAGACCCAATTTTAACCATGTCATATAGCGAGTAATTGCAAAACTTTCAATAATTAAAGATTTATCATTAATGTCCTTGCTATATTTTTGACGCAAGACGTTTATCCGCTCTTTTATTTGAGTCTCGTTAAGTAATGACAATTGATGTTCTAAATCTAAAATTGCTTCAACAGTAGTGTAATACTGTTTAGGAACCTGTGTACGTTGAAACACACCACCTAGTTTATTAATAATATTTGTCATAAGCTTTAAATTTGAGGAATAAGAAAAGTACTTAAAATTTGAGAATAATTATCAAAATTTCAATAAATTTTGTTAATATAGAATTAAATATGTAATTTAAAGTTAAATATATAGTATTTTATTTAAAAGGTTAATTAATCATGATTAAAAACTATACTCAACGTTTTTACCCTAATCCATTTCGATACCGGGGATTTAAAAACACTAATAATGAATATGAAATCTTTGAACAATTAAAGGATACCCTCAAGCCATTTTTAGAAAATAAGTTTTCAGGAATTGATGAATATTTTGATGAATTTTTTAATCCAAAATCTGAAATTTTTATTGTCAGATTAGTTCGGAATAGTATAAAAGATAAATATGACTTAATAATTGAAAAAGCAAAATCAAATTTTTTCATGAAACGATTTATCAAATATTTTATTAAATATATTGATGAATTTGAGAGCATCGAAAATTATCAAAAAAACTTAAGATATCTGGAATTGCCAGTCCAACCATTAGTAGATAAAAAAGGATTTGAAATTCAATCTGTTTCGAATGATATTGTAGAAAATATTTTGGAAGATATTGATTCAGGGATGAACTATATCTATGATTACTGTGCAGATAAATTACCTGAATCTATAGATTTATGGGAAGATTACGCATTATTGTATCCAAACGAATTTCCTGTTATTTGCCATGACCATCTTCTAGAAATTACTTACCGAAGTCTTGATCGAACTTTTAACAAAATTCAAAAAGGAATAATTGATAATTCTAAGTGGGTCGTTTCGGGAGATTTGAATTCGAGGATTATGAAAATTATTAAACCAAAATATGATATTAAGGACTTTAATAACTTTTTTGGAGGAATCCTAGAAAGCTTGATAAGTCTAATTATCTTAATTTTATTAGCTAGGTATTTAATTTATTATTTTAAACCAATTTTAGGAGCTCAGAAAAGAAAGTTATTAGCGCTAAGTCCATTTAAAATGATCAGGAAAGCTAAAAAAACACTGAATTTCAATAGATTTAGAGTGAAACAAAAAGTTCGACAATTAAAATTAAAAATTAACAAAATAAACTTTAAATTAAACTTAAAATATAAGTTACTTCAGTTAATATTCAATAGAAATATTCTACAAAAAACAAATTAACTTAAAAAGGAAAAATTTTTGATATGACAAAATTTTCTCAAAAAACTATTCAAAAACTTAAACTGCATCTAGGAAAATTAAAAGATTCAGTAGAAGTATATAAATCAGATCAACATAGCCAGGAAATTAAAGATAAGAAATTTCATCAGTATAAGACTTTTATAAAAAATAGAAACGTAGCTAAAGCGCTATTAATTGAATCAATTTTTTTAAATTTGAAAATATTAAATTTTAATCGATCATCATTATTTATAAAATTTATTTTAAAAAATAAGAAAGTATTTACTAGCAAAGAAATGAATAGTAATTCTTATTTGTTAATAAAATTACCTACAATATCTGCTAAGAATAAAAGGGGTTTGGAAGAATCATTAAATAAAATAATTAGACATATTATAAATGGTATTTTAGTAAGCACGAATAAGCTTGAAAAGTTGGGAATTGTTAGTAGTGATAAATTCAAAAAGTACTCCAACTCGATGAAGATACGGGTCAAAAAATGGCACTTATACATAAGTAGATTCTTTATACTAACACTTATTCATTTTATTCCATTCGTACAGTTAACAACAAAACTTTTTTATACCTACCCAAATCCTCTTATAGCAAATTCTGTAACAAGTTCTTTATTTCATATTTTTCCTTTATTTATGCACTTAATAAAGATAACGGGAACATTTATAAATAATGAAACATTTTCATTTTTACTTATAGGCTTTTATTATAAACTCTTTATAATATCATATAAGAAATATGGAATACCTAGAAAATTAGCATTTCAAGGAACGTTTGCTATCTCGTTAATGTTAATTAATTACTGCATAGTAATGAGTAATGAAATTACAACATTAATTTACAAATTTGTAAAACGATTCTTCTTTTTTACTAAAGCGCAAAGAATGGATTTATTAAGAGATGACATTAATTTCTTCATAGATGATTTAGAAGATCTAAGATATTATAAAGAAACATTTTTACAATGGGGAGAGAGTATTTTTTCATTAGATGATATAAGTAAAACAATCAAAATTAATGAATCACTCACAATAATACCAGCATTAGGTGTCATTGCTTTATTATATAATTACGTGTATTTTATATTAAGGGGAGAAAAACCTATCATTCCTGTAGTCACAAAAACCGTTCGACGAATGATGGTTGATAGAAATAGTGATGAATTTTAAAAAAAGTTCTCACTAACCTGAATTTAAAGTAAATTCATTAAAGTATATTAGATTTTTATATCAACTATATGAAATATTATTTTGCACTTGGAAGTCGCGAGTTTTTACTAGAAAAAGAAGCTGTTGAAGAAGTAATTCGTGAACGAGCATATTATTACCAATTAAAAAATAAACCAGCTGATTTTTGGATTTTACCATCACCAGAATTCTGGAACTACTACCAAAGTCAAAATACAAAAAAAACGAGCGAATTAGAAAATTTATCTGATCCTAAAAACTGTGTCGCTATTGTTTCAACAAATAAAGATTTTATATGTTGGATAAAACTGAGATATCAAAATGTACTATCAGGATCGTTTCTAGCTCCAAATACTGCAATTAAATCCCCACTTCTATTTCGGACATAACAATTATATATTAACGCCAAATAAACTATGCTTTTACCTTATGGGATTTTAGAAATGTGTGGCAGACAATTTTGGATTGAGCCAACACGTTATTATGATATATCACAGTTCGCTAATAAGTTTCTGCCACCAGTCTCAAAAACTATCTTGTTTAATAAAGTACTATTATTAA